AGTTCATGATTTTTTAAGCTATCGAAAATGATTGAACAACACGATTATCTAGAAATATTTCTGGAAACGTATTGTGATATCATAAAAACTAAAAAACAGTAGATATAATTCACAGTAAGACGAATTAATGAGGACAGGAAACTTCAAATGTGTTGGCTAATGTTACAAAATAGACAAAATATCTATAATTTATAGGTTATTTTCTCTATTTTTAAAATGACATCTATTGGTATTAATCAAAATTATTTCTTAGAATTCCATTTTTTTGATAAAGTTTGAATAATGGGGTTTAATAATCTCTTCTTTACGATGACCAGTTTCCTTCAATATAGTTTAAAGCATCTTGAACTGTTGCAATTTGGCCTGCAATTGAATCTTCAATGTCTAATTCAAATTCTTCTTCAAATGCCATAACTAATTCAACTTGATCTAGTGAATCTGCACCTAATTCTTTCCCAAAATCTGCCTCCGGTTTAACTAAAAAAGGCTCAATTCCCAATTGTTCACCAACAATATTTTGTAATCTTGTAAGATTATCCATAAAATTTCCACTTATTAAGTAATATGATTAATATTTTTAACAATTATAATTAAAGTTTAAAGTTCTACCGTAATAAAATTTAATAATTTAACGATTTGATAAATACTATTTTGATTTATCATATAAATCGGGATTGCTTTTTGTTTAGCTAATCTTTGTAGTTTAAAATTTTGTCGAAGGTGTTTTTTTAAGCCAATAATTAAGTTTGCATTTTTTATTTCTTTTGTTATAACAAATCTAAGACCCATTTTTTGAATCACTTCTTTAAGTAAATTATTCGATAAAGAATATGAATAGATATTTAAATTCTTCGTTTTCAAATTTTCAATTTTAGCATTTTTAAGTTGATTTAAAGAAGCCCAATTATTTGAAATTAAGGCTGTCGAATTTCTAGTTCTATTCGAGTTTTTAAATAATAAATGAGTTTGAAATTGTTGATACTTAATACTTATCTTATCATCGATTAAAGATTGACGAATTTGATTTATTGTAAAATTCCCTCGTAATAATAAATCAATGGATACCTTTATATCTTCATGAATTGTCCAAGAATTTTGTTCATTAATTTCAATAGCAACTTGAAATGCAGGATATGCTTTTCTTTCAAGAATACTCTTTTGAGTTCCACGTCTTTTTGCTTCTTCATCACTTAATGTAACATATTGAATTCCTCCGATTAAATCTGCCAATGAAGGGTTTTTTATTAAGTTTTGAAGACAATTCCCATGAGTTGTTCCAACAAGTTGGACACCTTTTTCAGCAATAGTTCTGGCTGTAAGAGCTTCTAGTTCTGTACCAATTTCATCAATAATAATTACCTCAGGCATATGATTTTCAACTGCCTCAATCATTATTTGATGTTGTAATTCAGTACGAGCAACCTGCATACGTCTAGCTCTTCCAATTCCTGAGTGTGGAAGGTCACTATCTCCTGCAATCTCATTTGATGTATCTACAATAATAACTCGTTTTTCTAATTCATCCGATAAAACTCTAGCTATTTCACGAATAATTGTAGTTTTACCAACCCCAGGTTTTCCTAAAATTAAAATGGATTGTTGTAATTCAAGTAAATCTCGAATTATAGAAATAGTTCCAAAAATAGCACGCCCAACCCTACAAGTTAGACCATTGATTAAAAACTGTCGGTTTCGAATACAGCTTATGCGATGAAGAGTTCTTTCAATACCAGCACGATTTTCATTAGTAAACTTACTAATTCGTTTTGTAGTATAATCTAAATCTTGCCAGGAAATAATTTTCTGAGAAATATATTCGGGACCACTAGTAAATCGTGCCTCTGGACGTCTTCCTAAGTCCATAACAATTTCAATCAACTTTTCTTTATTGTTATGATTACTTAAATGTTCTTGAATGAAAAATGGTAAATTAGTAAGTAATTTCTCTAAATCTTGATCAATACTCATGCAACAATATAATTATCATAAACTTTTTTAAATCCATTCTGAAAAAATAAAAATTAAATAAAGAAAAATAGAAAACTTTTAGAATATTAAATTCTAAAAGTTTAATTAATTCATAACTTAACAATAGATAGGTTTTATTTAAATAAAAACAAATCTTTTAAGATCATGAAATATATTAATAAATCGGTATAATAGATCTATGAAAACTCATACTTAATAAGTAAAAGCTGGAAAATTATTTAGAAATCGAAATTAACTCTTTAAAAGTTAATGTATCTAAAACAGCGACTTGTGATAACATCTTACGATTTAATTCAATATTTGATTTTTTAAAATTATGAATCAACCGACTATAAGATAGTCCATTTAAGCGCGATGCCGCATTTATTCGTGTAATCCAAATTTTTCTAAAAACTCGCTTTTTTTGTTTACGACCAATATACGAATAACGTAATGCTTTCATTACTTGTTGATTTGCTACACGGAAAAGACGTGAATGTGCTCCACGATAACCTTTTGCAAGCTGTAAAACTTTTTTGCGACGTTTCCGCGCCACATTTCCTCGTTTAACTCTAACCATTTTTTATTTTTAATAAGGTAACATTAATTTAATAGGTTTACTGTCACTTGGACTGACACAAACTGTTTGAGATAATTTTCTTTTTTGAGTATTTGATTTTTTCATTAACAAATGACCCTTATAGGCATGACGTCGTAAGAAATTTCCTGCACCAGTTTTCTTATAACGCTTTAATGCAGATTTTCGAGTTTTTAATTTAGGCATAAATTTTTAAGTTTTTAACAAATATTCTAATTACTATCTTTAATCTTGCTCAGTCTCTCCTAAGATGTATCTAACAAACCTAGCAATTTTAATATTTTCTCCTATAATCCCAATAGTCTGTTTTATATAGGCATCTACTGTAATATTTGAATCACGAATATAGTCTTGATCTAATAAAACTTTTGCTTTTAAACTCTTTTCCACACGTCCACCCACGATTTTTGCCCGAATTTCATCAGGTTTATTATCTAAATCGTCTTTTGAATTCTCAAACTGACGAACTTTCTCTTTAGCAGCGTCATCAATATCATCTGAAGAAATAAACTCGATTTCAGCGTTTGATGCTATTTGCATGGCAACATTTTTCGCTAAGTCACTAATTTCAGGACGTTTTGCAACAAAATCAGTTTCGCAATTTACTTCGATCATAATTCCTAACTTATTTCCATTATGGATATAAGTATAAATAAGTCCTTCGTTCGTATTACGAGCTGATTTTTTATCTGCTATTGCCATGCCTTTTAATTTTAAAGACTCTATAGCTTTTTCAAAATCACCATTATTTTCTGTTAAAGCTTTTTTGCAGTTCATCATTCCTGCACCTGTTTTATCCCGAAGCTTTTTTACAATTTTTGCATTTATTTCTGTTGTCATAAAGAATATTGATAAAAATTTTATTAAGAATTATTGTATCTTTGACTGGGAATTACAAATCGTATCAGTTAATGATTGTAAGATTAATTTAATTGAACGAACAGCATCGTCATTTCCTGGAATTGGAATATCAACTAAATCTGGATCACAATTAGTATCTAATATAGAAATAACAGGAATTCCTAATTTACGACATTCGCGAATCGCTGTTATCTCACGTTTTTGATCAACTATAATTGCAACATCTGGTAGTCTTTCCATATCTTTTACACCATTTAAATATTGGCGTAATTTCTCTAATTCTTTTCTACGCATCGATGCTTCTTTCTTTGATAGAAGTGCAAATATTTCATCTGCTTCTTGTTGTTCTAATTCTTTTAAACGCTCAATTCTTCCTTTTAAAGTCGTCCAATTAGTTAACATCCCACCTAACCAACGATGATTAACATAATATGAATTACAACGCTTTGCTTCTTGTGCTATTAAATTACTTGCTTGACGTTTTGTACCAATAAATAAAAATGTTTTTTTTTGATCTGCAGCAAATTGTACATATGAATTTGCTTCTTTCAATAATTGTGCGGATTGAACTAAATCAAGAATATGAATATTGTTTCGTTCCGTATAGATAAATGGAAACATTTTTGGATTCCAACGATAAGCTTTGTGACCAAAATGAACACCAGCTTCTAATAATTGGGCTAAACTTACATCAGCCATAAAAATTTTTAACTCCTTACATTAGGATTAGATTTGTAAAATAAATGGTAACAAATTTCAAAGAAAAGAGTCCATGAATTTCATTTTTATTTTTTTTAAACTAAAGTCTTTGCATTATCAGGATTCTTTTTATATTCAGGTTTTTTAAAACAATTAATATAATTAGCTGAACCTGTTCCAGCAGGAATTAAATGACCAATAATAATGTTCTCTTTTAAGCCACGTAGCCAATCAATTCGACCTTCGATAGCAGCCTTTGTTAGAACTCTCGTTGTTTCCTGAAAACTAGCCGCAGAAATAAAACTTGGATTATTTAATGAAGCCTTTGTAATCCCTAATAGTAAAGGAACATAAAATGCTGTAGACTTTTGATGATTTTTTACAATTTTGTTTATATATTGAATATGATAAAGATCAATAACTTCTCGTGGTAATAAAGGTGTATTTCCTTCATACGTTATTAAAACCTTAGTTGTCATTTGTTTAATAACGACTTCTAGATGTTTATCTGCAATTGAAACCCCTTGAGATATATAAACTGCTTGAACAGAATTTAAAATTAATGCTTGAACTTTTTTAAAACTTCTATAACTCGCTTCATAATTATTTATCAAGCGATTAAAACGAGATGTCTGCTTTATATCACAAGATAAAACTTTAATTAACCCATAATAATTGAAATATACTTTTAAGAAATTGTGAGGATTAATTTTTTCATTTTCTTGAATAGTTGTTCCCAATTTTCTAAATTCAAAATTTGGATCAATACTTGTTTTTTGAACTAAAAGACTCTTTTTCTGATTTGTTGGAATTCGAGTTGCTTTTTGTTGATTTTTTCTTGCTTCTAATAATTCTTCAATTCGTGGTAAACCTTGAACAATATCACCAGTAATTTCTTTTTCAAAATTTAATAATCCAAGTGTTTCGCCATCTTCTATAAATTCTCCATTTTTACAATAAACAGTATTTAATTCTTTTTCAAAATAGTCTTCAGTTATTGAATGAATTCGTAATAATTGTTTTAAATGTTTCTTTTCTGGAAATCCTAAAACTTTAACTAAAATTAATCGATACGAAGAATCTTGTACATTTTTATAATTATTTGAAATAAATTGAGAATTCTGAATCATTAATGTCGTATGACTTTTGAATTTTTTCTTTGAAACTAATGGTGAAGAGAAATAACTTGTTTCTATATTCTCTTCTTTTGTGACTGTGCTTGTAATTGAATTTAAAGAAAGAGAGTTACTAGTTTCTATAGAAGATATATTTTTCTTTTCCGATTCTTCAGTTAGAGAAAAATATTTAAAGAATTTCGGTATTCCTGAACTATAAAGTTTTCCATTCTTTCGAATAAACATTTTTGAAAATTGTAACTTTCTTCCACTATAATTTTTATCAAAAGCTTTGGAATCTTTTGAGAATATCTCTTTTTCGAAAAATTTATTTCTCACATCATAATAATTTACAGAAATGGAGCGAGCTGAATGGAAATAATCTGAAAAAGGTAATTTGTCTTTTTTAAAAAACTTATATTGTAATTGAGTTTTGTTACCTGATTTGTCATTTTTACAGTTTGGGAAAAAATAAGGGCGACCCTTTTGAATAGTTACTCGTTTGTTATTATTAACTAAAATTTTCCCAGTTGCATTTAAATCGTTTATAATAAGATCATTAACTTTTTTATTTTTTATATATTTTTTTTCAATTGTTAAACAATCTTTATTTGAAATTAGAAAAATTTGTCGGATATCTGTAGATTTTGACTTAAATTTAACAACTTCTAATGCATTTGAAACAACTGACTCTAAATATCCTAAAATTACATAACGATCAACAAATTGATTTTTTTCTACAAGTAAAGAAGAATCGATATTCGTATATTTTAAGTTTGGGCTTATATAATCGTTTAATAATAAACTTTCAGTAATTTCTAGATTCAAAGAATTTTGAGGTATATTATTTAGAAATTTAATTTCAATAAGTCGTTTATTTAAAATATTTTTCGATTTAAAATTTAGTATATTTGAAACTAAATTTACACTTTTTGCACTTCTTATAAATTGTTTTGAAATATATAGAATTTTAGAACTATTTTGAAGGTTAAAAATTGAATCAATTTGTGAATTGTTTCCAAAAATTTTCTTTATTGAGTCTAATCGAGGAATCTCATAAATATCTAACGGTCGAATTAATAATTGATCCATAGATTTTTCAATAAAGTGCTCACAAAATGAAGGTTTAGTAATTTTAATATTATTTAGAAGTAATTCGCCTGGAAAAAAAACTTTTTTAGCGAAATTATCGAAATTTTTACCTTTATATACTGATCCACACTTTATTGAAACAGTATGAACAAGGTTATTTTTATAATTAATTAAAACAATTCCACTTGTTTTTGAAAATATACCCGGAATAATTTCAAAATTACTTGAAATAAAATTCCCATGCTCTACTAAAAGCATACTTTTATCACAATTTAAAGTATAAGTTTCTTGAGGTAACCAAATTAAACTTACCGATAAATTTGATGAATTTTCAAATTTTCTTTCTTTATTATTATTAAATTTATAAGAAATTTTTTCGTTTAATACTGACGAATCGAATTGAATATCGTTCGGATAATATAAACTTCCACCTGTTAATGTTTTGAAATTATTTGTAATTAAAGTTCCTAAATTTTGACTTTTACTCATTTTCAATGAAACACTAGAATCTTGAACATCTAAATTTACAAGATACTTTTGTTTTTTAAATTGAAAAATACAATTTTTGTTTTGAACTAATTGTGATAACGTTAAAATTGTTGCATTTGATAAAACGTTAGAAGTATCTATTATCTTAATGATTCGTTGGTGTAGATTTTTTTTCCTATTTACAAATTTAATAATTCCAGAATAATGATTAATTAATTTTGTTCGATAAATATAACTATTTTTATTAATTTTATGATCAGGATAAAGATTTAAAAAAGAATAAATTGGGGCTTTATAAAGTTGTCCAGATAAAATCCATAACAATTTATTACTATTAATTTGATTGACCTGCGTTTTTAAACGAGGCATAAAAATCTCGCCGGATGTATTTGTAAATATAGGTTTTATTTCAGTTCTAATCTGTTTTTCATTATTTGTTAATTCACCAATTATTGAATTTCTTTTAACATATTGATTTTGTTTAACAAATAATATTGTGTTTCTTAATAATTCAATATGAACAACTTCCGTATTTATACTCTCTGGAATTATAATTAATGAACCAGAGCTCTTTGTAATAACTACGTCTTCTCCTCTATTGGTACGCAAGATTATTGTCTTCAAAATTTTTGAAAACTTAATAATACCATCTGTTGGACTAGTAATTTGCTGACTTGCCTCGGATGTAAAAATACCCCCGGTGTGAAAAGTTCTCATCGTTAATTGTGTTCCTGGTTCTCCAATGGATTGCCCAGCAATTATCCCAATAGCTTCACCAATATCAACTAAATTTTCACTTGCTAAATCCCATCCATAACATTTCTGACAAATTGACCGATATAAATTACAAGTAAAAGGCGACCTAATATAAAAATTATTAATTTTATTTTTTGTAAATGTTCGTACTAATTGAGCTGTTATTTGCGTATTGAGTTCTGCAATTAATTCTCCCGTCTTTAAGTCATAAATCGGTTTATTAAGTAAACGTCCAATTAATGGTTCGTAGTTATAGTTTTTATCTTTTGTAGTCGAAATTAAAAAAGAGTGCGTTGTTAAACAATCCTTTTCTCTAACTATAATATCTTGTGCTACATCAATTAAGCGACGAGTTAAATAACCTGAATTTGCTGTTTTTAATGCAGTATCAACAATCCCTTTTCGAGCTCCATAACCTGACATTAAATAATCTGTAATGGTTAATCCTTCTCTGAAATTCTTTTTAATTGGTAATTTCATAATTTCACCACTTGGATCTGACATAAGACCACGCATACCAACAAGTTGACGAACTTGCGATAAATTTCCTCGTGCCCCTGAAAACGCCATGATATAAACCGAATTTAAAGGATCATAGCTTTTAAAATAAGAAACAACTTCATTTTTTAATGATTCACTGGTCATACTCCATGTATCAATAATTTTTTGAAACCGTTCTACGTCGGTAATTTTACCTTTTAAACAAATTTTTTCTGCATTCAAGATTTCTTGATTTGCTTTTTGTAACATTAATTGTTTAATGAAAGGAACTTTTAAGTCCTCAATACTAATTGAAATACCTGCTTGACTTGCGTATTTAAAACCTAAATATTTTAGTTCATCTGCTAACGAACAAGCTTGCATTGAATCGTATTTTGTAAAACTCCAAGCTAATAATTGTTTTAATTGTTTTTTACTGATTAAAGTATTTCGATAAGTATAATTTTCCATGAATTTCTTTATGAATTGAGCTAATTTATTTATGATAAAAGATTTAAACTCTTTTGAACTGTATAATTAAAAATTACACGCCCAGTTGTTGTTTGTAGATATTGAACTAATACATTACCTTCTTTATCTTTGCGAATTTGTCTGTCTTCATAATATTCAATATAACTATGATCTTTTAATTCAATTTTTTTAATCAAATTTGAAGACTTATCCAATGTATCATTATATCGTACCCATATCGAACTGTGTAGTTCAATTTTGTCTTGGTTATATGCTAATAATACATCTTCTAGCCCAGAAAAATAATGTGTTGACCCTAACAAGCCAGAAATATTATCAACGGTTAAATAATAACAACCTAATACCATATCTTGACTTGGTAAAATAATAGGCTCACCATTTGCAGGAGATAAAAAATTATACGGAGCCAACATCAACATATAACATTCAGCTTGAGCTTCTAATGATAATGGTATATGAACTGCCATTTGATCTCCATCAAAATCAGCATTAAATGCGGAACAAACTAAAGGATGTAATTTAATAGCGCGTCCTTGAACTAAAATCGGCTCAAAAGCTTGAATTCCTAATCTATGAAGAGTTGGAGCACGATTTAAAAAAATAGGATGATTTGACAGTACTTTTTCTAAGACACCGTCTAAAAAAGATTCATTTTTTTGAATCAAATTTTTTGCTACTTTCATATTACTCGCCAAACCTTGATTAATTAATTCACGAATTATAAATGGCTGAAATAATTCTAAAGCCATTTCATAAGGTAATCCACATTGATTTAATTTTAAACTTGGTCCAACTACAATAACAGAACGTCCTGAATAATCAACACGTTTTCCTAAAAGATTTTGACGAAAACGACCATGCTTTCCTTTTATAATATCTGAAAGAGATTTTAACGGTCGATTATTGGCACTCAAGGCAATTTTCCCTCGTTTTCCATTATCAATTAATGTATCAACAGCTTCTTGTAACATACGCTTTTCATTCCGAATAATTAATTGAGGAGCATCAATTTCTAATAATCGAAGTAATCGATTATTTCTAGTTATTATTCGACGATATAATTCATTTAAATCAGAAGTAGCAAAGCGACCTCCTTCTAATTGAATCATTGGTCTTAAAGCTGGTGGAATAACAGGTAGAATAGTTAAAATCATCCAAGCTGGTTGTGAGCCTGTAGCAAGAAGATTTTCTAAGATTCGAATTCGCTTAATTTCTAAATTTCTAAGTTTATAAATTCTTTGAATTTCCCATTTTTTCAAAATAACATCATTTTCCATTTCTATAACGTCATCATGTAAGGCTTCACTGATTTTTCGTATAAATTTTCTTGACTTTGAAAGTTCAAAATAAAGATCAAGTTTCTCTAATTGATTTTTAATTAAAGCTGAACCAATTAAATAATTTGGAGTTGCCTGTAATAGATATTTTGGAATACTTTGACGTCGATATTTAGGTTTAGGTTTAGGATATGGTTTCAAAGAATATCCTGTTGTGAAATCTTTTGATCGTTCAAGCCTATACTGTTGTAAATCCCAATGTAAACCATAATAAGATATCTCATCTTCTGCAATAAAATAAGATAATGAAGCTATTTTAATTCTTTTTATTCTATCATCCCATAAATTGACATATTTTTGAATTTTTTTACCTTCTGAATTTATTGTATTCAATGATTTTTCAGGTTGTTCAATTTCAAGTAACAAAGCCATGTAGTTTGGTCGACTATGTACATACCAAACATGTGTTACAGGATAAATTAAATTTATATGGCCCATTCGATGACGACGAACACGGGATTCTGTTAATTCAACACCACATCTTTCACAAATCAATCCTTCATATCTAACGCGTTTATACTTTCCACAAGCACATTCTAAACTTTTACTCGGACCAAAAATTCGTTCACAAAATAAACCATCCATTTCAGGTTTAAAAGTTCTATAATTAATGGTATCCGATTTATGAACTTCCCCAACTAATTGTCCATTTGGTAATTGACGATACGACCACTGTAAAATTTTAACAGGAGACGCTAATTTAATTTTGATATAATCAAAATGATTTTCAGATTGTGTCATTTTCTAATTTTTATATTAAAATGAAATAGGATTTATATTAGAAGTTGGTGAGAACGTTTTTGAAGATACATTGTAACGCTCAATAAGATTGACTTCAACATCATAACCTTTGTTTGCACTAAATTTCTCAATTTTATATGTACTCATATCAAGACCTATAGATCGTAATTCTTGTAATAAAACTTTAAATGATTCAGGTATACCTGAAGGTGGAATTGGTTGTCCTTTTACAATTGCATTTAACGTTTCATTACGTCCATCCATATCATCTGATTTTATTGTTAAAAGCTCTTTTAGAGTAAATGCTGCACCAAATCCTTCTAATGCCCACACTTCCATTTCACCGAATCTTTGACCACCATGTTGAGCTTTTCCTCCAAGTGGTTGTTGAGTAACTAAAGAATATGGACCCGTCGCGCGTGAATGCATTTTATCATCAACCAAGTGTATAAGTTTAAGCATATATGCATTTCCAACAGTAATTGGATTTTCGAATTCGTGACCCGTTCGTCCATCTATAAGAACCATTTTTCCAGGAGCATAAGGATTAAATAACCATGCTTCATTATTTTCTATAGAGGCTTGTCGTAATTTTTTATTAATTAAAATTCTTGAAATTTCTTGACCATACATTTCATCAAAAGGTAAAATTTTAAACCTACGATTTAATTTATGTCCGGCTAAGCCTAAAAGACATTCATAGAGTTGTCCTACATTCATTCGTGATGGTACACCAAGGGGATTTAAAATAATATCAACTGGTGTTCCATCAGGTAAAAATGGCATATCTTGTCGCGGTAATATTCTTGAAATGATTCCTTTATTACCATGACGACCTGCGATTTTATCACCAACTTGAATTTTTCGAATTTGTGCTATAAATATATAAATCTTTTCAAATTTATAAGCTAATTTTGTTCGACGATTAAATGTTAAAGTTTCTACAACTCTTCCATACTCTCTATCTGGCATTCTAAATGAAGTATCTTTGACGCCTTTTGCTTTTGCTCCAAAGATCGCACGTAATAGTTTTGATTCGGGTAATTGTTCGGAATCATCTTTTGCAATTATTTTTCCGACTAAAATATCTCCAGGTTTTACAAATGTTCCTATCGAAACAATGCCATCTTCATTTAAATATTGAAGTTCTGAAAGATTTAAATTTGGAATATTATTTGTTGTTTGCTCACAAATTTCTAAAGTTCTATCAATTTCAATTTCATAGCGTTCAATATGAATTGATGTAAAAACATCTTCGTAAACTAATCTTTCATTAATTAAAATCGCATCTTCAAAATTGTAACCTTGCCAAGGCATGTAAGCAACAAGAACATTCTGACCTAAAGCCAACTCATTTGTTACAATTCCAGGTCCATCAGTAAGAATTTGTCCAGATTTAACTTTTTCTCCACACCAAACAATAGGCCGATTATTAATACAAGTTTCTTGATTTGAACGTTGATATTTTTGCAAACTATATTTAGATTTTCGACCAGACTTATGTTTTAAAATAATTCTATCTGCTGTTACAAATTCTACAATTCCAGAAAAACGAGCATTAAATGTCATACCTGAATCAATTGCAACTTGATTTTCTAAACCTGTTCCAACTATCGGTTTTTGTGGTAAAATTAGTGGGACAGATTGTCGTTGCATATTAGATCCCATTAATGCTCTATTAGCATCATCATGTTCAAAAAATGGTATTAACGAAGCTGCTATTGATACAACTTGAATTGGAGAAATCGCAATAAAGTCAACATCAAAAGGTGTAACATTTATAAAATCTTGTTTATAACGAACTGAAATTAAATTTTTAGTTAAATAATTATCATGATTTGTTGAAATATCTGCTGGAGCGATTTTATAAAAATCTTCAATATCAGCAGTTAAATAAATTGGATTACCTGTTTTCATAACTTTTCCATTTAAAACACGCCAAAATGGAGTTTCAAGAAAACCTGATTTATTAACACGAGCACAAGTAGTTAATGATGCAATTAAGCCAACGTTTTGACCTTCTGGTGTTTCAATAGGACAAATTCGCCCATAATGACTTGGATGAATATCACGAACAGCAAAACTTATACGATCACGATCAAATCCTCCTGGTCCTAATCCACTAATTCGTCTTCTATGAGTTAAGGAAGATAATGGATTAGTTTGATCCATATATTGAGAAAGTTGACTTGATCCAAAAAATTCCCGAATAGTGGTTCCAATAATATTGAAGCTTGATAATTGACCCGATTCTGTTTTATTTATTTGATTTTGTAAAATTCTTTGTAATTTTTGAAAACTTACTTGAAATAAATTTTGTAGTAATTCTCCAATAGAACGAACTCGACGATTTTTTAAATGATCAATATCATCACCGCCAACTTTTGAAAGGGATAAGGCTAACAATTGATCAATAATTGCGAAAATATCTTCATATGTTAAGGTATAAAGTTGTTGATTCAATTTTAAATTTAATCGATTATTTAATTTAAATCGTCCAATTTTACCTAATTTATAATATGTTTCGTCGAAAATTCGTGAAAACTCAGAAATGTTTGTGTAAAAATTTGAATTTAACTGAAATCTTAGTAATGGTTCTTTCGTATTTGAAGAAGTTATTAAACTTGGTTTATTGAAATAGAAAAAATCAGAATATTGTAAATTTTTACATATTTCTAAATCCGTTAAACCCATCTCTTTTAATAGATGTATAATTGGTTTTTGTGTTATCTTATCAAGTTGAATTATAATGTCATCTTCTTGATTTTTAATTGGATATTGATAAAGATTGATATTTGTATTTTTTTTAAACCCAAAACGAATCCATGAACCATATTCAGGAATTAGTATTGCCGTATAAAGATCCTTTTCTTCATATTTTTCAAAATAAACATCCTTAATTTCATGGTCTTGTTTATATAAAATAAAATCAGTTTTATTTCTTAAATATTTATGAATTTCTTTATCATATAAATTACTTTCATCTGAAGGTAAAAGTAATTTATATTTTAAATTATCTTTCAAAGTTGTTGAGAAATAAAATGTAGAATTAATTGATTCAGTATTAAAAAATTTAATCGTTTTTTTAATTTGGTGAGTTGTTTGCGTAATTTTTTGCTTTAAAAAATAAAAATGTTTAATTTCTTTTATATTTTCTAAAATAGTATTACTAATTAAAATTAAATTTGAATTCAATTGGATTTGGACGTTATATTGAGAATTTTTTACCACCTTATCATAATTCTGACGGATTTTATCTAAACTTTCGTGTTTATTAATTTCAAAATTTGAATTTTTAGATTCATCTATTCTTAATTGATATTTTGTTAAAAATTTTAATAAAAAATTAAAATATAGAATTAAATAAGAAATATCGGTTAAATCCAATTCTTTTTTTGTTTTTAACCATTTATAAAAAATGTGTATCAATTCTAATTTTTTTCTAGATTTTATAGTTTTTGTAATGATTCTATAAAACTTAAAACAATATAAAAAATAAAAACAAGAATTTTTTTCTATTTGCTTTAGAGAATTAAGAGAATAACTTGTAATATGTTTTTTATTCCAATTTGGAACCCTTACTTTTTTTTCATTAATTTCTCGAGTAACCGAATAAGGGAAAAATAATTGTGATTCAGGGATAAACACTTGTCCAGAAATAAAAAATGAACCAAGTTTTTCCATATCAATTGGAAGTGCTCGTTTGAATAAATTACGCTTTTTCTGGCTTTTATTTTTTTCAAAATAAACTCCTGGACTTCGAATAATTTGACTTACAATAACCCGTTCGCATCCGTTAATGATGAATGTTGCAGATGTTGTCATAAGCGGTAAGTTTATTACCGAAAACTGATTATGGTAGCGAACACTATTAAATTTAGTGTTCCGAACTTCAAGTGGGACAATTAATTGAACAGAATAGTTTGTAATGTACTTTTTGGCTTTTGTTATTTTATAAACTGGCTTAACCAAAGTATATTCTTGTCCAAATAAAATGTATTGTGTATTAGCACTAAAGTCACGCATTCTTGCAAAATTACTCAATTCTTCATTTAACCCTTGAGTAATAAACCAACAAAAACTAACTCTTTGCATTGCTAGAAAATCAGGTAGAGCTGTTATATAATTCATATAACGTTTCATAATCTTTGGTCTTATTTTTAAAAATTAATTTGAATTCTTAATGTTATTTGATGTTTAGATTAAAAAAATTCAATATTGATGTGATAAATAGTTTTAATCTAAACTTTGGATGAATCTTATTAAATAGAAGATTTTAGAGATGCCGCTAACTGTGATTTCTTGCGAGCAGCAGTATTTTTATGAAATACATTTCTCTTTAACCCTTTATCAATTTTACTATAAATAGAGTTTAAAATAGTTTGTGCTTTTAATTTATCGTCTGCATTTTGTGATACTTTGTAGTTTTCTACTGTTTTCAGAAACATCTTTGTTAAAGTTCGAACCGAACTTTTATAAAAACGATTTTGTACTTTATTTCGTTTATTGATTAAAATGCGTTTTACTGCAGATTTGTTATTAGCCATAAAATTCTTATAATTGTTAATTAAGTTTATCGTAATATAATATATTTATTAGAAAATGGAAAGTTTTTCTTCTAAAATTTTTAATTAAAATTAAAAATTTTAGAAGAAAAACTTCGTAAAACCTTGATAAAATGAAAATTTTTATGCATTATAGATTAATAAATTAACAAAATTATTATTAAAATTTATCCTTTCAAAGGAATTTAAATGGCAAAAAATAAGGGGTCTCGGATTTTAATTACTTTGGAGTGTACTGAATGTCGCTCAAATAACAATAAACGTTCGGCAGGAGTTTCAAGATATACAACACAAAAAAATCGTCGTAATAACCCAGAACGTTTAGAATTAAAAAAATATTGCGCACATTGTAATAAACCTACTATTCATAAAGAAATAAAATAAATTATGGCTTTACAAAAACAAAAATTTTCGACAATTGGCCTTAGCCAAAAAATTGACTATAAAGATATCGATTTATTAAAACTTTTTATTACAGAACAAGGAAAAATTCTTCCTAGACGTGTTACAGGAGTAACTGTACAGCAACAACGAAAATTAAGTAAAGCTATCAAAAGAGCTCGAGTTTTATCTTTATTTTCGTTTATTTCATCAGGTTCTATTTAAAATTCAGTAAATATGTACAAATAAAAAATAATAATAGGAATATAATAAAATTATAAAGTGACTTTTAACGGGTAGTTTATAATTTTAATGTAATTACAAAACCTATTAATTATTTTGCTTTTAATTTACGTTATTATACTAAATATAATATAAATACAACAATAAGAGTATCTTATACTAGGGTATATAATAATTATTTAGAATTTTAAATAAGGAGAATACATGGGTAATTTTATCGATAAGACATTTACGGTAATAGCAGATATTTTGTTAAAAGTATTACCCGCAAGTAAACAAGAGAAACAAGCTTTTTCTTATTATCGATCAGGTATGACAGCCCAATCAAAAGGTAATTTCGTAGAAGCAATTGATAATTATTTGAAAGCTTTGGAATTAGAAGAAGATCCATATGATAGAAGTTATATCTTTTATAATCTGGGTATCGTTTATGCAAAAATGGGTAAATATACAGCAGCACTAAATTTCTATAATGAAGCTACTCTTTTACAAGATGATTTTAATCAAGCTTTAAACAATATAGGAGCTATTTTTTTCTACGAAGCTAGACAAGCTCAAGCAGCAAATGAACCTGAACTTGCAAAAGAACTTTATGATAGAGCAGGCGAATATTTTAAAGAAGCTTGTCGAATATCTCCTGATAATTACCCAAATACAATAAATTGGTTAAGAGTTACAGGACGTATATCAGGTAATGAAAATCTGTAACTTAAAATTAATAATAACAAATCATTAATAGAAATTAACTCAAGAATTATATGGACTTTGTTGTACAATAATGATTAGTTAATAAATTTCAAACTTGTTATTATTTTGAATAATACATTGAATTTAGAAAGTATATTTATTCTTAAATATTAAAATATGTTAAGTCAAAATGGTAAAAACTAGTATAAATAAAGGTTACGTTTCTCAAATCATTGGTCCCGTATTAGATATTGAATTCCCTGATGGAATTTTACCACCTATTTATAGTGCAATTCAAATCACATTAGAAGATGGTTCAGTTAATATTGTTGAAGTTCAACAATTATTAGGAGATAATAAAGTACGTGCAGTAGCAATGAGATCAACTGACGGTTTAAAACGTGGTGTTGAAGCTATTGATTTAGGTGCACCAATCTGTGTGCCAGTGGGCCTTACAACATTAGGTCGTATTTTTAACGTTATTGGTGAACCAGTTGATAACCAAGGTGATGTATCATATGAAGAAACTTTACCAATTCATCGTGACGCACCAGCATTTACAGAATTAGAAACAAAGCCATCTATTTTTGAAACTGGTATTAAAGTAGTAGATTTATTAGCTCCATATCGACGTGGTGGTAAAATTGGTTTATTTGGTGGTGCAGGTGTAGGTAAAACTGTATTAATTATGGAATTAATTAATAACATCGCGAAAGCACATGGTGGTGTATCTGTATTTGGTGGTGTAGGTGAACGTACACGTGAAGGAAATGATTTATACGAAGAAATGAAAGAATCTGGAGTTATTAATGAAAGTAATTTCAAAGAATCAAAAGTAGCTTTAGTATATGGTCAAATGAATGAACCACCGGGAGCACGTATGCGTGTTGGTTTAACTGCTTTAACTATGGCAGAATATTTCCGTGATGTTAATAAACAAGATGTATTATTATTTATTGATAATATTTTCCGTTTTACACAAGCAGGTTCAGAAGTATCTGCATTATTAGGTCGAATGCCTTCGGCTGTAGGATACCAACCTACATTAGCAACAGAAATGGGAGCATTACAAGAGCGTATTACATCAACAACTCAAGGTTCTATTACTTCAATTCAAGCCGTTTACGTGCCTGCAGATGATTTAACTGATCCAGCTCCAGCAACAACATTTGCTCATTTAGATGCAACAACAGTATTATCTCGTAATTTAGCAGCAAAAGGAATTTATCCAGCGGTAGATCCTTTAGATTCAACGTCAACAATGTTACAACCAGGAATCGTGACAGAAATCCATTATGAAATTGCGGAAACTGTTAAAGAAACTTTACAACGTTATAAAGAATTACAAGATATCATCGCAATCTTAGGTATTGATGAATTATCAGAAGAAGATAGATTAACTGTTGCACGTGCACGTAAAGTTGAACGTTTCTTATCACAACCTTTCTTTGTAGCTGAAATCTTTACTGGTTCACCTGGAAAATATGTAAGTTTAGAAGAGACAATTAAAGGCTTTACAATGGTTCTAAAAGGCGAATTAGACGATTTACCAGAACAAGCTTTTTATCTTGTTGGTAACATTGATGAAGCAATTGCAAAAGCAGAAACTCTAAAATAAGGAGTAAAAATATATGGTTATGAACATTCGCGTTCTTACTCCGGACAGAGTTATCTGTTCGACGACTGCTGATGAAGTAGTTTTACCAGGGTTAACTGGACAAGTAGGTATTTTAGAGGGTCACGCTGCATTAATAACTGCGTTAGACACTGGTCTATTAAGAATTAAGTTAGATGAAAAGTGGACTCCTATTATTTTATGCGGCGGTTTAGCGGAAGTTGATTCTAATCGAGTTACAGTATTAGTAAACGATGTAGAAGAATTAGTTTCTGTTGAATTAAGCGATGCAACGAAAGAATTAGAAAAAGCAACTTTAGCTATTGAAAACGCTGAGACTAGTAAAGATAGACTAGACGCGTCAGATGAATTGAAAAAAGCTACAGCACGTCTTGAAGCTATAAATTATTTATCGTGAAACATCACAAAAATATTTTTCAAATATTAAAGATTTGAAAAATATTTTTTAAAGATATTCAATATGTCTTTGATAAATTTTTAATTAATTTTATTCTCTTATAAAATTAATTTATTTAAAAAAATAAAATATTAAAGTTTATATATATGGTAACTAATTCTGATTTTAACTTTATAGATAAAAAGAGTACTATTTTAGAATTACCATTTTCAGAACATATTGAAGAGTTACGTCAACGTATTTTTCATCTTTTCTGGATAATTTTATTGTTAACCTGTGTAGCCTTTTTAGAAGTTAAATTTTTAGTCCAATTTTTAGAATTACCTGTTAGTAACGTCAAATTTTTTCAAATGGCCCCTGGAGAATACTTTGTATCAACAGTGAAAATAGCTTTTTATACAGGGTTGTTATTTGGAAGTCCTTTTGCACTTGGACAAATAATGTTATTTTTGTTGCCCGGATTAACAAAAAAAGAGACAAACATTATACTACCATTATTATTAGGCTCTTTAGGATTATTTGGTCTTGGATTAACTTTTTCTTATAAAGCACTAATACCTGCAGCTTTAAATTTTTTTTTAAATTATAGTGAAGAAGTTATTGAACCCCTATGGTCATTTGATCAATATTTTGAATTTATTCTAGTTCTCTTTTATAGTACAGGAATTGCATTTCAAATTCCGATTATTCAAGTTTTATTAGGTCTTTTAAATATTGTTTCAGCTAAACAAATGCTAGGAGCATGGCGATATATTATACTGGTTTCAACAATCATTGGAGCAATTTTAACGCCTTCTACTGATCCACTTACACAATTATTACTTTCTGTAGCAATACTAATGTTATATTTTTCTGGAGTTGGGATCTTGTTTTTAATAAAAAATTAATTTATATAATATATACTTAAAAAGTATTTAATTCATGGCAACTAACAAGTTTTTTAAAAGTCTTTTATTGACTTTAACGATTGCTATAAGTTTATTCGGTGGTTTTGTTGAAAATTCGTCTGCATATCCTGTTTTTGCTCAACAAAATTATTCAAATCCACGCGCAGCAAATGGTAAATTGGCATGTGCTAACTGTCATTTAAATCAAAAAGCTATAGAAGTAGAAGCACCACAAGCTGTTCTACCAAATTCAGTTTTTGAAATTGAGGTAAAAGTTCCTTATGACACAACTCGTCAACAAATTGGAGCAAATGGTAAAAAAGCAGATTTAAATGTTGGTGGAATCGTAATTTTACCAAACGGATTTAAATTAGCACCGAATAATCAAATTTCGAAAGAAATCAAAGCAAAAAATAAAGGTGTATTTATTTCACCTTATAGTACTGAGTTTGATAATATTTTAGTAGTTGGTCCAATTGCTGGGAAAACTCATCAAGAACTTATTTTCCCTGTTGTAGCACCTGATCCAGAGAAAAATTCTGATATTAAATATTTAAGTTACCCACTATTCGTAGGTGGAAATCGTGGCCGAGGCCAAGTTTATCCAACTGGAGAAAAGAGTAACATGAATGTTTTCGCAGCAACTCAAAGCGGCCAAATTTCTGAAATAACAACATCAGAAAAAGGTGAATCAAATATCACAATTTTAAGTTCAAATGGTACAAAAACATCTCAAATCGTACCAAAAGGTTTAAATTTAATTGTTAAACAAGGTGATATCGTAAAACCTGATCAACCATTAAATACAGATCCAAATGTTGGTGGATTTGGTCAAGAAGAAACTGAAATTGTACTACAAAATCCATTACGTATTATTGGATATTTAGCTTTCTGTTTCTGTGTTTTATTAACACAAGTTTTCTTAATTCTAAAGAAAAAACAATTTGAAAAAGTACAGGCTGCAGAACTTAATTTCTAAAAATAAAGGAATGACTAAAATACAATAATATGTCATTCCTTTATTTTTAGAAATTAATATAATTCATCTTCTTGATGAACTAAAATTGTGCAATCAGACTTTGGATATGCAATACAAGTTAACACAAATCCTGCATCTACTTGATCATCATCTAAGAAAGTTTGTTCTGATTGATCAATTGAACCATCTGTTACTTTACCTGCACACGTTGAACATGCACCTGCACGACATGAGTATGGTAAATCTATGCCTTGCTCTTCAGCAGCATCTAAAACAAAAACATCATCATTACAATCAATTGTTGTATTAATATCGTGTTCTTCACTTACTAATGTCACTTTATAAGTAACCATATAACTCCTTAATTTTAAATGATTATAAAGTAAAAGTTGAAACATTGTTTCTTTTATTACTCCACTAATTATTATTATACTACTTAAATGAAATACAAATCTATTTTTTTATTAATTTTTTAAAAATTTTTAATTTTATTCAAATCGTTGTTTTAAACGACTTGCTTTACCTTTTAAATTCCGTAAATAGTAAAGTTTTGAACGACGCACTTTTGAAGAACGTAAAACAGTAATTGAATCCACTTTAGGAGAATGAATTAAAAAAATTCGTTCAATACCAATCCCTTGTAATACTTTTCTCACTGTAATTGTACAGTTAATCGAACTATTCTTTTTAGCAATAACTGTTCCTTCATAAAATTGAATTCTTTCTTTATTACCTTCAATAATTTTTACTCCAATTTTAACATTATCACCAATAGAAACTTTAGGTAATGATTTTTTAATAAACGTACTTTCTAAGGTATTTAAAGTTTCTTCCGTATTTAGTTTAAACATACAATTTTATTATAAGTTTTTAAAAGTTCTTACTGTCAATATTACAAATATATTGTAAAAAAAACAATGTAGAAGATTATTATATATAAATTTCTAATATTTTATTAATTCTTGGTCTATTTCTATTTTAAAATAAGTATTTTAAAACCCTAATTTCAATTTACTCGATTTAAAATCGTTACCAATAATAAACGGAGAACTGCGTATATTTTATAACAAGAAAAATTATCTATACATTATTCATAATTTTAATATCTTTAACAAAGCCAGGCTCAAGATAAGTTTCAAAAAGAAACGTTTATCTAAAATTTTACTTTTATACTCTCATTTCGTATAAAAAAAGAAAAATACTACAATAAATTTAAATAATACAATAACTCTAGCATAAAGAATTATAAAATGCATCCGACTGGGTTCGAACCAGTGACGTTCCAGAGGAAAACGGATTATGAGTCCGGTGCCTTCAACCACTCGGCCACGAATGCATACATGGAGCTGGTGGGACTTGAACCCACGTCCATCTAAATTTCAATAATAAACTCGTTCACAGGCTTAGTTCATGAATGAACATATGAAAATTATAAGTTAGTCTAAACTATAAACTAGAAAAATCTCTAGTTTTAGTGAAAAAAGGAATTAATAAAGGTTGTTTTCTATTTTAATATGCAAATCGTAATAATTGTGAAGAACTTTGAGTCTTCTTAAAACAATTAGTTAATACGTTCACTGTAAAAGAAATTATATTATTAGCATTTAGTTTAAAGTTGTAGATTTTTACGAAGATACCCTTCGACCTGTATCATCTAATACTGACCGTTAAATGTCGAAACCAAGTCAGCCCCAATTCATTCTTAAATAGATAAGCATGAAGGGAATCGAACCCCTGACTTTCAGAGTCGGAGTCTGACGCTCTATCCACTGAGCTACATGCTTATTTATTTTGAGTATACTGGTAAAGTAAAAAAGAGAAAATTATTAATTTTATTTTCAAATATAAATACTTGAAAATAAAACTAATTACATAACTAAGAAAATTTATATTAGAAATTTCTTATTTTAATGAAGCTTTACCACCAGCTTCTTCAATTTGTTTTTTCCCAGCTTCCGCAGCATCTTTCGCTATATTTTCCTGAACTTGTTTAGGTGCAGATTCAACTAATTCTTTAGCTTCTTTTAAGCCTAACCCAGTTAAACTTCTAACGACTTTTAACACAGCGATTTTTTTATCAGCTGGAACTTCATCTAACATTAAATTAAATTCAGTTTTTTCTTCAACTTCTTCTGTAGCCGCTGGACCAGCCATAACCATTGTACCACCACCACTTGCAGACGCATCAACACCAAAAGTTTCTTCAATTTTAGTAACTAATTCTGATGCTTCTAATAATGTTAAAACTTTTAAATCTTCGATGATTTGATCAATTTTTTCTGACATATAGGAATTTATTTAATAAATAGACGAATTAAAAAAAGGATTATACTTTTATAACTTTAATCAAAAGTATTTAAATCTAATTGAATTGAAGGGCCCATACTTGTGCAAATGAATAGACTTTTAAAATATCTTCCCTTTACACCAGGTGGACGATTTTGTTCTAATGATTTATATAGTGCAGTTAGATTTTCTTGCAATTGATTTTCTGAAAAATCTACTTTTCCAAAATTGACGTGTACAATACCAGTTTTGTCAGCTTTATATTCAAATTTACCTTTTTTGAATTCAGTTAAAGTTGCTGTTAAAGTATTACTTACGGTACCAGATTTTGGTGACGGCATTAATCCTTTTGGACCTAAAACTCTTCCAAGTTTTGCTAATTTAGGCATCATATCAGGTGTTGCCACTAATAAATCAAAATTAATATTTCCTTTACTAATGTCTTCAATTAAACTATCACTTCCAACAATATCAGCACCGGCTGTTTCTGCTTCGTTAAAATTAGCTTCACTTGTTAAAACAGCAATGGTTAATACTTTACCAATACCATGTGGTAATGTTACAGTTGTTCGTAATTGTTGATCCGCATATTTTGGATCAATATATAAGTTGGCATGTAGTTCTACCGTTTCTATAAATTTTGCTGTTGCTGTTTCTTTAAGAACTTTGATAGCATCTTCAAGATTGGAATAAATGATACTATCCGTTTTTTTAATATTTTCTTTTTGACGGCGTGTTAATTTTGGCATATAATTTCTCCATTAAAAGCTTATAACATATATATTAATCTACAATGGAGATACCCATATTACGTGCAGTTCCTTCAACAATTTTCATTGCACTATCTAATTTAGTTGTATTTAAATCTGGTAATTTAATAGTTGCAATCTCTTTTAATTGATCTGTAGTAACTGAACCAACGTTTAATTTATTAGGAGTTGATGAACCTTTTTTGATCTGTGCAGCGTTTGCTAATAAAACAGATGCAGGAGGTGTTTTAAGAACAAAAGTATAACTCCGATCTTCGTAAACTGAGATTTCTACCGGAACGATTAATCCAGACTTATCCGAAGTTCTTGCATTATATTCTTTGCAGAAAGCTGCAATGTTTACACCATGTTGACCTAGTGCAGGTCCTACTGGAGGAGCAGGTGTAGCTTTTCCAGCTGGTAAAGCTAATTTAATTAATGCAGTTATTTTTTTAGGCATACAAATTCATTACTTATTGATAAATATATACATGGAATTCTAACTTTAAGTAATTTAATTAAACTTAATCTAATTAAATTTTGTATAAACTATGATTCATTTTTTATCGGAATAAATCATAAATAAATTAGTTACTGAATTTTCAAGAATTTTGAATTCTATCAAAGAAATTTAAACCTCTTATAATAAGAGAAACGCGCCCTGAAGGACTTGAACCCTCGACATCTAATTTTGGAGACTAGCGTTCTACCAACTGAACTAAGGACGCATACTGTACATTACAAAAATAATAGTACTTAAAAGTTTTAAAAGTGTAAATTTTAATTAAATAAATCTCAATTCGTAATTTAAAAACATGCAAAAGTTGAATAAAAAAACAGGACGTTTAATTGTAGAAAATCATTTACCTCATAATTTTTTAGCAGAGAAAATAGTTTTAAGTAGTATGTTGATGAGCGCTGAAGCTATTGACACAACTTTAAGACTTCTTCCCATTGAAAGTTTTTATTTTACAAATCATCAAGAAATTTACAAAGCAATCAGTAAAATGTCTAAAACTAAAATGCCCATTGATATTATCACGTTAAATACTTTTTTACAAGATAAGGGGCTATTACAAAAAATAGGAGGAGTAAAAATTTTAATTGAAATTATAAATCAAATTCCGAATTTAGTTTATCTTGAAGAGTACATTGGTTTAATACAAGAAAAATTTTTACGACGTTCATTAATCAAATTAGGTTACCAGGCTATTAATTCAGGCTATATTACTAATATACCATTTGAAAATATCTTATATGATTTTGAAAACCAATTGTTTTATTTAACGAATGAAATTAAAAAGCAAAAAAATTTAAGCACTGCAGAATTGTTATCACAAATTTTTATTGAATTAAAACAAAAATCGTTAAACCCTTCACTATCAGGTATTTCGTCAGGATTTTATGATTTTGATTCTTTTACACAAGGATTTCAAAATTCTGATTTAATTATTATTGCAGGTCGACCATCCATGGGTAAAACAGCACTTGCATTAAATATAGCACTGAATATAATTAAAACTTCAAAATTACCAGTCTTATTATTTAGTCTTGAAATGTCAAAAGAACAATTAATTTATCGAGTTTTATCGATGGAAACAAGTATAAATCAAATGCGGTTGCGACGAGGAAATCTATATAAAAATGATTGGTTGAAACTAACAGAAATAATTAAAACTTTATCAGTTTTACCTTTATTTATTGATGATAGCCCTAATTTATCAATTAATGATATCCGTTCAAAAATAAAATCAATTATTTTTGAACAAAATAATATCGGAATAATTATAATTGATTATTTACAATTAATGCAAAATTCGAAATTGAAAATTGAAAATCGAGTTCAAGAATTATCACAAATTACACGTGCTTTGAAAAGTATTGCTCGCGAATTTAATGTTCCTATAATTGCTTTATCTCAACTAAGTCGAAGTGTTGAAAATCGTTTAAATAAACGACCCATTTTATCAGATTTAAGAGAAAGTGGATCTATTGAACAAGATGCCGACTTAGTATGTATGTTATATCGCGAGAATTATTATAGTTTGAATAAGGAAGAAACCGCGGATAATCCAATAACAGAGTTAATTATTGTTAAACAGCGAAACGGACCTACTGGAACTGTTAATTTAAGATTTAATGATAAATGTACCAAGTTCCTAGATAATGACTAATTTGATTAAATGCCCAGAACCAGATTCGAACTGGTGACACGAGGATCTTCAATCCACTGCTCTACCAACTGAGCTATCCGGGCTTATGTAGTTATACTATAACTAATTTTGGTAAAAATAACAACATATTTCATTAATTACTTAAGAATGAAAAATACGCTTGCTAATTTGATAATAATTTGTGTATAATGCTATTGGGTATAATCTTTAATAAAATCTTTAAATTAAGCTTTAATATGTCAGAATCGTAAGATAGCAGCATGGAGTATAAATTTTAGATTTGTATCGAAGTTATACCTTTTTTAATAAAACTTTAACGATTACTTAATGAAAACATTAAACAAGAAAATCAGTTATTAAAAATTGACCTAAAAATTTATTATTTTTATTATGAATTTATTTATATACTTTACTATAATATAGTTATAGTACATCATCACATTAAAATTAATTATAAAATTAATTTTACTATTTTTAATTTTATTATTTAAAAAATTAAACAGGATTATAAATGACAACTTCATTAGCAAATTTTTTATCAAGTTTAACTGCAGGAGCTTTAGTTCTAACAGCTATTGCTAGCGCTTTAGTTATTATTAGTAAAAGCGATAGAGTTACACGTTCTTAATATATTAATTTACAGTTTATAGCTAATATACTTTATCTATCTACTAAAATTCTTTAAAATAAAGTTATGATAAATTTTAGTTTTGGTCCAAACATCTTATTAGGTTTAATTTTAGGATTTGGGGTATTAATATTATATTTCCTTCGAATTGTTAAACCTGAAGTTGCAAGAGACGAAGATATATTTTTCGCGACCATTGGTTTACTTTATGGTTGTATCTTAATGGTTCATGGATGGCGTCTAGACCCTATTTTATTATTTAGTCAAGTATTAATTGTTGCATCAGTTTTAGTTGCCGGTTGGGAGAATATTAGATTGCGAGGTTTGCTAGCAAACATGGCAAAGTTAAAGAAAAAAGATGATTAAACTATATTCATTTTCTTGGTTTCAATTTTGTAAATAACTGTTTTAGAATTATGTTTAAAAAATATTCAAAATTTTGTGCTTTAATTTTATTCTGTATCTTTAATGTTTTAGTTACAAGTGCATCAGCGATTGATCTAGATGAAGCAACAAGAACTGTTGTAGTAGACGCTTCTGGTAATACAACAATTCTAACACCTGAACAAGTAAAACGTGGAAAACGTATCTTTAACGCAACATGTGGAGCATGTCACGTAGGTGGTATTACAAAAACAAATCCAAACGTCGGATTAGATCCAGAAGCATTAAGTTTAGCAACTCCACGTCGAGACAACATTGCTGCTCTTGTTGATTATATGAAAAATCCAACAACTTATGATGGATTAGAATCAATAGCTGAAGTTCATCCAAGTATTAAAAGTGCAGATATTTATCCACGTATGCGCACAGTAACGGATGATGATTTATATGCTATGGCAGGACATATCATGTTATCACCTAAGATTTTAACTGAAAAATGGGGTGGTGGTAAAATTTACTACTAAAATTTAAATAATTTAAATTAACAAAGTAAATATTTTATCAAGGGTTATTATTATAGATTTAAAAAATCTAACATTTTTTATAATAATAATCCTTAAAAAAATTTTTTAATTAAATAAAAAATTTTATAAGTCAAACTCGGATATCAAATTTTAATTACAACAAATAACGTCATCTTGAATTTTAAAAATTTAAATATTCACAAGAGAATGTTCTAAGTTTGGAAAAAAAGTTTGAAAAAATCTGATTCTTGCGTTTTTACCTGATAATTGATTCATGATCAAATACTCAGTTGGAAAACAATTACAAGACAAGAGACATCAATAAAATTATGCGAGCTGTTTCGAACTAACTTCCGGACAAGCCCAATATTACTAAACGGAGCTTTTGAATTTGCTATATCACCCAATCATGGCAAAATACAAATAATATTGAATTTGTTCGCCAAGCAATTGGTTATGCAAAAATTAATACAACTTCACAATATGTAGAAAATCTTTCTGAAAAAGAAAGTTTAGGGAAGGTGCTTTAATGAAATTCTGGCCTTAAAATGGGCGTATTTTCTGAGGAAGAGGAAAAATAAAATAATTTTAGATACTTGTTAGATTTGGTTAAAACTAAAAAGTAGCTAATTACTAACCTTTATTAGGTTTCCCAATTCTGGGTCATATTCTTAACAAATTCAAATGTATGACTTAACTTTTCCCAAGTAAGACCCGTACCAGCAGCAACTTCACCAGTTATATTTAAAGGAATTCCTGTCTTAAGAGGTGTTGCTTTAAAAATCGGTTCTGTAACTTTATTAATAAGAAATTCAACTACCCAGATAGGAGACATTGCTATGTGAGATATTCCATCAAAGACTTTTGAAACCGGCGGGAAGGGTGAAGTGATATAAGCCCAGAACCGGCAGGTTACGCCTGTAAAATAAGCTATTGGCAAAAAACTTTTAGAAAGTTCAGTTTTAAGTAAAAATCTATTTGTTGTACCTAATACGCCTACAGAACGATATCCCCAATAACCTAAAGAAGTGGAAGCAATAGAATTATTAATGTTATATAAACGTTGTGCCCATTTAGAGTTAAAAAAAAATCGTTTAGACTTATCAGTAATGAATTCTACACTTTCTTCTTCAAACTCTCTAACAGACAATCCGTCTTTTTCACACTGATTACGGAAATTCGTTAAGGCATCTGTTAAATTCTTTACTTCAGATTGCTCAAATCTGCATACTTCTTCATTAGATAATTTTTCTACCGTTTTCAAATATTGTTCACTAAATTCTTCAATCTTTTTTTTGCAAAGATGTCTAAGATCATCCGATTTTAGCTTTTTTAAATCAGGCACAGAAAAATCGTCAATTTTTTTTCCTTTGATAAATTCAGAATTAGCTAATTGATCTAAATCTTGCAATGTTCTAGTAAAGACTTTTGTAGTTGATTGTGCCATTTTTTTATTCCTAGTAATTAAATTAATTTGAATTAATTTTAAAGTAAACAAATTTCATAAATAATTAAATTCGATTTAGAATTTATGACATGATTAAACTAACCAGGTGAATTAGCTTAATAATATCAGAAAATTAAAATGATAAAAAATTTTTTATATTCAAATATTATCAGAATATAAATACATTCACAGATAAATAAAATAAATAGAATATAAATTATATTCTATTTATTTTATTCATAGAAACCAAAACTCAAGTTTTTATTAAAAACTTTAGTAACGGTTACCTTCAGCATTTGCTTGTACACTATAACTCTTAAGAGTGTAAGTAATACAACGACCAATACCATCAGTACGTTCTAAGTAGAAACCTGGCTCATTAGCTGGACGGTTTACGATGAAAGACATAACGCAACTTTCAGTACCGTAGCTAGCATCAAACGCGTTAACACGTAAGTAACCTGGTGCACATGATTTACGAGCTTCATTTAATTCAAACATTACAGAAGCTGCATCTTTGATATCAAATAAAGGTAAACCCCATAATTCCCAGTAGTTGTTACGAGGATGTGGATCATCAGTCCACTCAACGTTCATTGCCCAACCTTTAGTAATACAGTAAGCAATTTGTTTTTCAATTTGTTCGTCAGATAAATCAGGTAAGAAAGAGAAGCAACCTTGTGTAAGTCTCACTATTCAAATACTCCTTTAATTTTTGTTAAAAGTAAAATGTTATACGTTTGCTGTAGGTGTTTCAGCGAAATCAGCAGTATCAGTAGAAGTATAGTTAAAACTAATATCTTTCCATAAATCTAAAGCTGTTTGTAAAGGACCACATGTTTTAGCAGCGTCGCGTAAAATTTGTGGACCAACTTCGTTGTTAAAGTAATCAGCACCTTCGTTACGAGCCATTACCATTGCTTCTAAAGCAACACGGTTAGCTGTAGCACCAGCTTGAATACCATCAGGGTGACCAATTGTACCACCACCGAATTGTAAGATAACATCATCACCTAAGTAATGAACTAATTGGTGCATTTGACCACAGTGGATACCACCAGAAGCTACTGGTAAACACTTACGTAAACTTGCCCAATCCATTTCGAAGAAAATACCATATGGTAAGTTAACTTCTAAAGTTGTTAAACGTAAAACATCGTAGAAACCTTTAATCATTAAAGGATCACCTTCTAATTTACCTACAACAGTACCAGCGTGGATATGATCTACACCAGACATACGCATCCATTTACAGATAACACGGAAGTTAATACCATGATTTTTTTGACGTGCATATGTAGAGTTACCAGCACGGTGTAAATGTAAGATCATGTCATTTTCACGAGCCCAGATAGCAATTGATTGGATTGCAGTGTAACCCATTACTAAATCGATCATGATAATTACAGAACCAACTTCTTTAGCGAATTCAGCACGTTTGTAAACGTCTTCCATCGTTGCAGCAGTTACGTTTAAGTAAGAACCTTTAACTTCACCTGTCGCAGCAGATGCACGGTTAATACCTTCCATACAGTTTAAGAAACGTTCTTTCCAACGCATGAATGGTTGAGAGTTAATATTCTCATCATCTTTTAAGAAATCTAAACCACCTTTTAAACCTTCATAAACTACACGACCGTAGTTCTTACCAGAAAGACCTAATTTAGGTTTAACTGTTGCACCTAATAATGGTACACCATATTTGTTTAAACGTTCACGTTCTACAATGATTCCTGTAGCAGGACCTTGGAATGTTTTTAAATATGAATGAGGAATACGCATATCTTCTAAACGTAAAGCAGCTACTGCTTTAAAACCAAAAACGTTACCAATGATAGACGCTGTTAAGTTAGCTAACGAACCTTCTTCAAATAAATCACATTCATAAGCGATGAAAGCGAAGTATTGATCAGTTGTGTTAGGTACTGGATCTACACGGTAAGCTTTAGCACGGTAACGTTCACAAGCTGTTAATAAATCTGTCCAAACAACAGTCCAAGTTGCTGTAGAAGATTCACCAGCTACTGCTGCTGCTGCTTCTACTGGATCTACACCTGGTTGTGGTGTAATACGGAATAATGCAAGAACATCAGTATCTTGTACTGTGTATGAAGCATCCCAGTAACCCATTTTAGCGTAAGGGATTACACCAGATTCGTAACGGTCACTTTTAATTCGAGTCCGTTCTGATACAGATTGAGACATTTATTTCTCCTTAAAATAAAAAGGCAATATATAATAGATATTTAACTAATTTTTACAAACTAGTTCTATCAGCTGAGTCTTAATAACAGCCTTAAATTTAATTATAACATCAATTAGACAAGTTATAATTAAAATTTTATTATTTCAGCTATAACTTTTTAGAATATAAGAATTTTTTTATATCTTTATTACTTCAAATCAAGTCTTAATTAACTTATAATGAAAACTATACTATATTAAAAAAAAGTCCGAATACAATTTACTAAAATACATTTACTTATTAATATTCATGGCCAATCAATCAAATAAAACGTTGAACACTAATATTACTAAATTAGTAAATCAGCCTTATAAATATGGTTTCTCAACTACAATTGAAAAAGATGTTATTGCAAAAGGGTTAAACGAGAAAACAATTTATTTAATCTCTCAAAAGAAAAAAGAACCGAAGTTTTTATTGAATTTTCGATTAAAAGCTTATAAAAAATGGAAAGAGATGAAAACACCAGAATGGGCTCAATTAAAATTCCCAGAAATTAATTATCAAGATATAATTTATTATTCTGCACCTAAATCAAAAAAAAAATTAAAAAGTTTAGATGAAGTTGATCCAGAATTACTTGATACTTTTGAAAAACTTGGTATTTCTTTAACAGAGCAAAAACGTTTAACAAATGTTGCAGTCGATGTGGTTTTTGATAGCGTTTCAATTGCTACAACATTTAGAGAAGAACTTGCTGAATACGGAGTTATTTTCTGTTCAATTTCAGAAGCTGTTAACGATTACCCTGAACTAATTGAAAAATATTTAGGTACAGTCGTACCTATTGGAGATAATTATTTTGCAGCTTTAAATTCAGCTGTGTTTACAGACGGATCTTTTTGTTATATTCCTCAAGATGTTATTTGTCCATTAGATTTATCAACATATTTTCGAATAAATGACGAAAACTCAGGACAATTCGAACGAACATTAATTATTGCGGAGAAAAATAGTAAAGTAAACTATCTAGAAGGTTGTACCGCTCCACAATATGATACAAATCAACTTCATGCGGCTATAGTAGAATTAATAGCATTAGAAAACGCGAATATTAAGTATTCAACAGTTCAAAATTGGTATTCAGGAAACGAACAAGGTAAAGGAGGAGTTTACAATTTTGTAACGAAACGTGGTTTATGCAGTGGTATAAATTCAAAAATTTCGTGGACACAAGTTGAAACAGGATCTTCTATAACTTGGAAGTACCCAAGTTGTTTGTTGGTAGGTGAAAATTCTCAAGGTGAATTTTATTCTGTGGCCTTAACAAATAATTATCAACAAGCCGACACAGGTAGTAAAATGGTTCATATAGGTAAAAATACAAAAAGTCGTATTGTCTCAAAAGGTATTTCAGCAGGAAATTCAAAAAATAGTTACAGAGGATTCGTGAATATAAACACTAAAGCATTAGGTGCTCGAAATTATTCACAATGTGATTCATTATTGATAGGAAATTTATCAAATGCTAATACATTTCCTTATATATATGTTCAAAACTCGACAGCTAAAATTGAACATGAAGCTTCAATTTCAAAAATTGGTGAAGAACAAATTTTTTATTTTTTACAACGTGGTATTTCATTAGAAAAATGTATTGAACTAATGATTAGTGGATTTTGTCGAGAAGTATTTACCGAATTGCCTCTTGAATTTGCGGCCGAAGCAGACCGATTATTAAGTTTAAAATTAGAAGGAAGTGTTGGATAATGAATTCAAACCCACCGATTCTAGAAGTTAAAAATTTAAAAGCTTCTATTAATGATAATGAAATTTTGAAAAGTTTAGATTTGAAAATCCATAAAGGTGAAATTCACGCAATAATGGGTCCGAATGGATCAGGAAAGAGTACGTTTTCGAAGGTGTTAGCAGGACATCCTGCCTATAAAATTATAAGTGGTGAAATTATTTTTAAGGGATTAAATATTATTGATTTAGAACCTGAAGAACGGTCACATTTAGGATTATTTTTAGCATTTCAATATCCTATAGAAATTCCAGGAGTTAGTAATGAAGATTTTTTACGGTTAGCCTATAATGCCAAACAAAAATTTTATAATAAACCCGAAGTTGATCCTATAGAATTTCTAGAAATAATAAATCAAAAACTACAGCTTGTCGAAATGTCAGCAGTATTTCTAAGTAGAAATGTTAACGAAGGATTTTCAGGTGGAGAAAAAAAGCGTAATGAAATTTTGCAAATGATATTATTAGATTCAGAAGTATCAATACTGGATGAAACGGATTCAGGTTTAGATATTGATGCATTAAAAATAATTTCAAACGGTATTAACACTTTTATGAATCCTGATAAAGCAATAATTTTGATAACTCATTATCAACGATTATTAGACTATGTTAAACCAAATTTTGTTCATGTTATGCAAAATGGAAAAATTATAAAGACTGGTTCAGCAGAATTAGCGAATGAGTTAGAAAAGAAAGGGTATGAATGGTTATCGTAAAAAAGAGCTTTTATATAAAAATAAACCTATAAATCATTTAAAATATTTATAATATTTATTGTTCCTGTATATTTTTTAATATTGGGTAATTTACTAAATTAGTTAAATTTTATGTACCCAGATAATTTTTATTCAAGTACGTTTACATTATTGGCGGAGGCAGAAGTAGGGAAACATTTTTATTGGAATATTGCAGGCTTTCTAGTACATGGGCAAGTTTTAGTTGTAATTTGGCTTGTGTTTGCCATTTTATTAATATTTGCATTATTAGGAACTAAAGGCGCAGATAGAATTCCACATAGTTGGCAAAACTTTATGGAAGCAACTTTAGACTATATTACAGATGTTGCTAGAGATCAGATAGGTGAAAGTTTTTATAGAGAATGGTTACCATTTATAGGTACATTATTCTTATTTATTTTTGGATGTAATTGGGCTGGAGCAATTATCCCGTGGAAATTAATACAATTACCTGAAGGAGAACTTGCAGCCCCAACTAACGATATTAATACAACAGTAGCGTTAGCGTTATTAACATCACTTGCCTATTTTTATGCAGGTTTAAGTAAAAAAGGATTAGGATATTTCAAACGTTATATTCAACCAATTCCACTTCTTCTACCAATTAATATTTTAGAAGATTTCACAAAGCCTTTATCACTAAGTTTCCGATTATTTGGAAACGTATTAGCTGATGAATTAACAGTAACTGTATTAACATCTTTAGTGCCATTAGTAATTCCATTACCAATTATGCTATTAGGGATCTTTGCAGGTTCAGTACAAGCTCTAATTTTCTCAACATTAGCCGCTGCGTATATAGCAGAAGCACTTGAGTAAATTATTCTAAAATTATATTTACATTTATTAATTAACATTTATTATGGATTCAATTATTTCTGCTGCATCTGTTATCGCTGCTGGTTTAGCAATTGGTTTAGCTGCTATTGGCCCAGGTATTGGTCAAGGAAACGCAGCTGGTCAAGCTGTTGAAGGTATCGCACGTCAACCAGAAGCTGAAAACAAAATTCGTGGTACACTATTATTAAGTTTAGCGTTCATGGAAGCATTAACAATTTATGGTTTAGTAGTAGCTTTAGCATTATTATTTGCTAACCCATTCAATACTTAATTTAAATTGTACTTATTCCAAAATAAATAGATATGCTAAAATTAGGTCTTTACCTATAGCATATCTCTTAAAAAAAATTTAATTCTATAGTATAACATATAGATTTTATATGGTTAATCTTTCAATATTAATTTCAAGTTCAGAAGTCAGTGGTCCGGGTGGACTTTTTGATATTAATGCAACATTACCATTAGTAGCAATTCAATTTGTATTGTTAATGGTGATTTTAAATGTAATATTATATAGCCCATTATTATCGATCATTGCAGAACGTAAAGAGTATATCCTAAATAAACTTGCGAAAGCTTCTACTATATTAGCAAAAGCAAATGAATTAACAGCTGAATATGAGCAAGAATTAGACAGTGTTCGTAAAGCAGCACAATTAGAAATTACAAATTCACAAAAAATTCATAAAGAAATTTTAGAAATCGAATTAAACATTTCTCAAAAATATATTGATAATTTATTAGATACTATTACAAAAGATCTTTTTGATAAAAAGAATACAGCTCTTAATAGTTTAGATGAAATAGTTCAATCACTTTGTCTTGAAGTTGAAACTAGATTATCAATTTAAATTTTTTGTTGAAAGTAATTTTCCTTTTTATAAGTGAACAGTTTAAATAAAAACTCTAAAACATGGAAAATTTTGATCAAATTTTTACATTACTTGCCGAAAATGAAGGTATTCGTTTCAACTCCGATATTCTAGAAACAGGTGTACTTAACATCATTGTTTTACTTGGTATCTTAGTTTATACAGGTCGAGACTTTTTAGGATCTGCATTAGAAGAACGAAAAACAACAATTTTAAAAGGTCTTCAAGATGCTGAAGATCGATTTGAAGAGGCTGAAAAACGTCTAAATGAGGCACAAAAACAATTAACTCAAGCTAATGTAGTTATTAGTGAAATCAAAAATGAAACTTTAGCTGCAAAAAAAGTTCTACTTGATGCAGATGCATATCAAGCAAAAAAAGATTTAAAGCTTCGTTTTGATAGAGCACTTGCAACTTTCCGTTCGAAAGAACGTCAGATATTTTTAGAAGTAAAACAACAAATAATTCTATTAGTATTAAAACGTACGGTAGCGAGAGCTCAAGAAACATTTGGTACAAAAGAACGAGCAAAAGAATTAATTAACGAAACTATTAATAAGCTAGAAGGAGATTTATTATGAGTATAAATCCATTAGCCTTAAGAATTGCAACTCCTTATGCCCGTGCAATGTACGATTTTACAATCGAACAAAACATAATGCATCAGGTTACAGCAGATTTTCAAAATTTAGAAATTTTCTTAGACGAAACAAAGGACTTAATTGAATACTTAAATAATCCTTTAATAAGTTCTAAAGAAAAAAAAGAAATTTTGGCAAAAACTTTAGAATCTCAACTAAATAAAGACACATTTAAATTTATAAATGTTTTAGTGGACAGAAATCGAATTAATTTATTACAACCAATTATTGTTGGATATTTAGAATTAATTTATCAAACAGCGTCAATTCAAACAATTGAAGTTAATACTGCGTTTGCGTTTACGAACTTACAACGTGATAAATTAATTAAAAAATTGAAAGAAATAATGAATGCAAGAGAAATTCGATTAGTAATTAATGTTGATTCAAGTCTTATAGGTGGTTTTTTAATTAAAACGAATTCAAAAGTACTTGATTTTACAGTAAAAAATCAATTACAGAAATTAGCTAAGCATTTAGATGGTGTTTTAGAAATTTAACAATAATTAAAATCTTTTATTAACCTTTTATTTTAAAAAATAAATGATAAAAATTCGTCCAGACGAGATCAGTAGTATTATCCGTGAACAAATTGAAAAATATGATCAAGATGTTAAAGTAGATAATATTGGTACTGTTTTACAAGTAGGTGATGGTATTGCTCGTGTTTATGGTCTTGACCAAGTAATGAGTGGTGAACTATTAGAATTTGAAGATAAAACAATTGGTATCGCACTTAACTTAGAAAACGATAACGTTGGTGTAGTATTAATGGGAACTGGCCGTCAAATTTTAGAAGGCGGTACTGTTAAAGCAACTGGTAAGATTGCTCAAATTCCAGTTGGACCAGATTTCTTAGGACGCGTAGTTAATTCATTAGGTGCTCCAATTGATGGAAAAGGTGATATTCCATCGACTGAAAGTCGTTTATTAGAAGCTATGGCTCCTGGTATTATTAGCCGTAAATCAGTGTGTGAACCATTACAAACTGGAATTACTTCTATTGATTCAATGATCCCTATTGGTCGAGGTCAACGTGAATTAATCATTGGAGATCGACAAACAGGTAAAACATCTATTGCTGTTGATACAATTATTAACCAAAAAACAGAAGATGTTGTTTGTGTTTATGTTGGTGTTGGTCAGAAAGCTTCAACTGTTGCACAAGTTGTTAATGTATTAGAGGAAAAAGAAGCATTAGCTTACACAATTATTGTGTGTGCAAGTGCAAATGACCCTGCTACATTACAATATATTGCACCATATGCAGGTGCTGCATTAGCAGAATATTTCATGTATAATGGAAAAGCAACTTTAGTAATCTATGATGATTTAACTAAGCAAGCAATGGCATACCGTCAAATGTCATTATTATTACGTCGTCCACCTGGACGTGAAGCGTACCCAGGAGATGTATTCTACTTACATTCAAGATTATTAGAACGTGCTGCAAAACTTAGTGACGAATTAGGTGGAGGTAGTATGACTGCTTTACCAGTTATCGAAACACAAGCAAGTGATGTATCTGCATATATTCCAACAAATGTAATTTCAATTACTGATGGTCAAATTTTCTTATCAAATGACTTATTTAACTCAGGTATTAGACCTGCAATTAATGTAGGTATTTCAGTATCTCGTGTAGGATCTGCTGCTCAAACAAAAGCAATGAAAAAAGTTGCAGGTAAATTGAAATTAGAATTAGCTCAATTTGCTGAGTTAGAGGCATTTTCTCAATTTGCTTCAGATTTAGATGAAGCAACGCAAAAACAGTTAGCACGTGGTACAAGATTACGTGAAGTTTTAAAACAACCTCAAAACTCACCTTTATCAGTTGCACAACAAGTTGCATTAATTTATGCAGGAATTAATGGATTTTTAGATGACTTAGAAGTAGGCGATGTTAAAAAATATTGCGCAAGCTTATTAAGTTTCTTAAAAACATCTCAAAAATCATATATTGAAATTGTTACTTCAACAAATCAATTTACAGAAGAAGCTGAAACTTCATTAAAAGAAGCAATTGAAGAATCAAAAGAATTATTTTTTAAAACTAAATAATTTTTAAATCTATTCTTTAGTTAAAATTCTCAGATAATTTATTAAATTATGAAATTATTATTATTTCATAATTTAATAAATTATAATATTAAATAGATCAAATATTTAATGCTTAGCAAATCCCGATAATAGCCAATGAAATACTAATAAACCCAATCACAATAGCCTTAATTTCCTCTTTTCTAGACCAATCTCTCAGATGCAAATCAATTAATGGGTTGCCTGGGACTCGAACCCAGAACAAATCGGTTAAAAGCCGAGTACTCTACCATTGAGTTAGCAACCCTTACTACTTTATTCTAATAATAACATAAAAAGATCTGAGATGCAAAGTATTTTTAAATACTTTGCATCTCAGATCTTTTTTAAAATGTATCATCTTATAAAAATTAAATTTATTTAGAAATTATACTAAATAAAATTTTAATTTTTATTAATGTTAGTCAATAGGACGCATTGATAATACAGGTTCGTTTGCACGGTTAATACCTTTCTCGAATCCAGCTGCTGCTGCACGAGCACGACCTGAATGCCACCAATGACCAATTAGGAAGAAGAAACCTAAGAAGAAATGTGAACAACATAACCATGAACGAGGTGAAACATAGTTTACAGAGTTAATTTCTGTTGCTACACCACCTACAGAGTTAAGAGAACCTAACGGAGCATGAGTCATGTATTCAGCTGCGCGACGTTCTTGCCAAGGTTGGATATCATTTTTAATTTTATTAATATCTAAACCGTTTGGACCACGTAATGGTTCAACCCATGGGGCACGTAAATCCCAGAAACGCATAGTTTCTCCACCAAAAATGATTTCTCCACTTGGTGAACGCATTAAATATTTACCTAAACCTGTAGGACCTTGAGCAGATGAAACATTAGCTCCTAAACGTTGGTCACGTACTAAGAAAGTAAATGCTTGAGATTGAGATGCTTCTGGACCAGTTGGACCATATAATTCACTTGGGTATGCAGTATTGTTATACCAAGAATATAACGATGCTGTGAATCCCATTAGAGAAATAGCTGCTAAACTGTATGAAAGGTAAGCTTCCCCTGACCAAACAAATGCTCGACGAGCCCAAGCAAATGGCTTAGTAAAGATATGGAAGATTCCACCTGAAATACATAACGTACCAACCCAAATATGACCACCAACAATATCTTCCATATTATTTACAGCAACAACCCAACCATCTCCACCAAAAGGAGAACGGAAAACGTAACCAAAGATTACAATTGGATTTAATGTTGGAGTTGTAATATAACGAACATCACCACCACCCGGTGCCCATGTATCATATACTCCACCTAAATACATTGCTTTAATAACTAATAAGAAAGCACCTGTCCCTAAAAGACATAAGTGAATACCTAAAATTGTAGTCATCTTGTTTTTATCACGCCAGTCATAACCGAAGAATGGGAATGATTCTTCTAAAGTATCAGGACCTAATAATGAATGATAAATTCCACCAAATCCTAAAACTGCTGACGAAATTAAATGAACAACACCAACCGCAAAATATGGAGTTGTTGAAGTAATTTCACCACCTGGACCAATTCCATAACCTAAAGTTGCTAAATGTTGAATTAAAATAAAACCTTGCTCATATAAAGGTTTTTCAGGTACGAAGTGTGAAACTTCAAATAATACCATTGCACCGGCCCAGAATACCATAAGACCAGCGTGTGCTACGTGAGCACCTAATAATTTACCTGATACATTAATTAAACGAGCATTTCCACTCCACCAAGCAAAGCCTGTAGATTCAATGTCGCGACCTGCTATACTACTATTAAAGGGCGTTTCCACGTGGTAATACCTCCTCAGGGAATACGAAGTTTTCATGTGGTTGATCTTGTGCAGCCATCCAAGCACGAATACCTTCATTTAATAAAATGTTTTTTGTATAGAATGTTTCAAATTCTGGATCTTCTGCTGCACGTAATTCTTGTGAAACAAAATCATAAGCTCGTAAGTTTAAAGCTAAACCAACAATACCAATTGCACTTGTCCATAGTCCTGTAACTGGTACAAATAACATGAAGAAGTGTAACCAACGTTTGTTTGAAAAAGCTACTCCAAAAATTTGAGACCAGAAACGATTCGCTGTTACCATTGAATATGTTTCTTCAGACTGTGTAGGAGTAAATGCTCGGAATGTGTTTGCCGCATCACCATCTTCAAATAATGTATTTTCTACTGTTGCACCGTGGATTGCACAAAGTAACGCACCACCTAAAATACCTGCAACACCCATCATATGGAACGGATTTAACGTCCAGTTATGGAAACCTTGCAAGAATAATAAGAAACGGAAAATTGCTGCAACACCAAAACTAGGTGCGAAGAACCAACTAGCTTGTCCTAATGGGTATAATAAAAATACTGAAACGAAAACAGCAATTGGACCTGAGAATGCAATTGCGTTGTATGGACGAATCCCTACTAAACGAGCAATTTCAAACTGACGTAAACAGAAACCAATTAAACCGAATGATCCGTGTAAAGCAATAAATGCCCAAAGACCACCAATTTGACACCAACGTGTAAAATCACCTTGCGCTTCTGGACCCCATAATAATAATAATGAGTGACCCATACTATTTGCTGGTGTTGAAACTGCAGCAGTTAAGAAATTACAACCTTCTAAATAAGAAGTCGCTAAACCATGAGTATACCATGATGTAACAAATGTTGTTCCTGTTAACCAACCACCTGTTGCTAAATATGCTGTTGGAAATAATAACAATCCTGACCAGCCAACAAAGACAAATCTATCTTTCTTTAACCAATCATCGATAAGATCAAATAAGCCACGTTCTTGGTTTTGTCCAATAGCAATGGTCATATTTTAAAAATCCTTTAAAAAATTTATTTAATAAGTAAACCTTAAACTTTTAATTTTTACTTTAGTCTGTTCAGCATCTAATATATATTATATCGTAACTAATTAATAATTTTTGATTGAAATAGAAACTTTTTTAATTTAATTAGTCACTTCATTCTCAATTAATAGAAAATATATAATTAAATAACAGAATCTTTCTTTAATACTATTATTTAACAAAGAAATAAATCGTTTGCTCATTGAAGTATATTTCTAAATTAATGCTAGTATGTTATAACTTTGTGAATATCTAAAAAATTTTAGTTAATGTATGCTTTATCTATATTCGATTTAACAAAACCCTATAACATAATAATCTCTCTTCCGAACTAAATTAATAATATTAAAGTGTTTGTAACTCCAGTAACTAACTAAATAACTGGAGTTAATAAATTCACACATAAAATAATGAGAAAGACTCACTAATTCTAAAGGTAGAACCGACAATAATATAAATAGTTCTCCACTATATGAAAATATTTACATTTTCTTTACGCAATATCGTCAACTGAAACATACAAAAAGAATAATGCCATACTAAAAGCTGGGAAAATTAAACCCACAATAGGGACTAAAATTGAAGGTAAAAATGATGCTGCCATGGGTTTTATTTATTCAAGTTAATATTTAGCTATTTGCTTAGATTGATAACATTAATTATATATGAAAATAGATGATAATTAAATATTAATATAAATCAAATTTTTAAACACTTTTATAGTAGAATTAATATTATTAATATTATATATATATATATTTATACTATAGAGGTTTTACTTATGGAAGGTTTATTATTAGCTCGCTTACCTGAAGCATATACTGTATTTGGTCCAATTGTAGATGTATTACCAATTGTTCCAGTTTTCTTCTTATTATTAGCGTTTGTTTGGCAAGCTGCAATTGGATTTAGATAAATCAAAAATCCTATTTATTGAAGCATATAAAATAAATTTATTTTAACTACTTAAGAAATTTACTAAAAGTGTTAAATAAATTATAATATTCACACTTATATTTGTATAATTAATTATTAAAAAAAATGGTAGAAGCTTTATTATCTGGAATAGTGTTAGGTATGATTACTGTTAGTGCATTAGGATTATTTGTAGCAGCTTATTTACAATACCGTCGAGGTAATCAATTTGAAATATAGTTTTTTTAAAACTATATTTCAAATCAATTATGAAAATTTTAATCTTGACTTTCAAATGAATTATCAGTGATAATTATATATATAAACTATATGCTGGTGTAGCTCAACGGTAGAGCAACGGATTTGTAATCCGTAGGTTGGGGGTTCAAATCCCTTCACCAGCTTCTAATACTAAATATATTTCATATTTAGAATTCAATCTCAATCAAAAATTTACGCTATTGTAAAAGATAAAAACTAATAATCAAATATAATTCGAAAAATAACTCTAAAGAAAGAATAAGTTTGACTTATCATACATTTATCTTACTAGTGTTCTCGATGTACCTATTGAATTAATACGTTCAAACTTTCTTTCACATTCTTTACTGTACGCAATTTATGTTAAAATCATTTAAAACAATAAAACTTTTATATTTAGACTAATTTAATTCGAAATTAATTTTACTAAATTATTATTTAGAATAAATAAATAAAATAATTAAAATTGATGTGCTTAAAAAATTTTTAAAATAATGAAGTTTTCAGATTAACTAGATAAAGTATAAAAAGTAATATACAAATAAATTAAACAGTTAATATTCATTCAAATTATTTAGTTATATTATGGCCAAAAAACATTATAAAGTATTTTCCAAGTTAATTAATTAATTTTTATTATCTTTACTTATAATAGTTATATAGCTAACTCTTTTATAGTTTAGTTGTAAGAAAGTCAAAAACCATTATTTATATTAAGGAATGAATTACTATGGCATTACCATGGTATCGTGTTCATACTGTTGTTTTAAATGATCCTGGAAGATTAATTGCTGTACATATAATGCATACTGCATTAGTAGCAGGTTGGGCTGGTTCAATGGCATTATACGAATTAGCTGTATTTGATCCTTCTGATCCAGTATTAAATCCAATGTGGCGTCAAGGGATGTTTGTTATGCCTTTTATGACACGTTTAGGAATTACTGATTCTTGGGGTGGTTGGAGTATCACAGGTGAAAGTGTGTCAAATCCCGGTATTTGGAGTTTTGAAGGTGTTGCATTAACACATATTATTTTATCTGGTATGTGCTTCTTAGCTGCCATTTGGCATTGGGTTTATTGGGATTTAGAATTATTCCGTGATCCAAGAACAGGTGAACCAGCTTTAGATTTACCGAAAATTTTTGGTATTCACTTATTCTTATCAGGCTTATTATGTTTTGGGTTTGGTGCTTTCCATGTTACTGGGTTATTTGGACCAGGTATATGGGTTTCTGATGCTTACGGAATTACTGGTAAAGTTCAACCTGTAGCACCTTCATGGGGTCCGGACGGGTTTAACCCTTTCAATGCTGGTGGAATCGCTGCACATCATATCGCAGCTGGTATCTTTGGTATTTTTGCTGGTATTTTCCATTTAACAGTACGTCCACCACAACGTTTATATCGTGCGTTAAGAATGGGAAACATTGAAACAGTTTTATCAAGTAGTATTTCAGCAGTATTCTTTGCAGCATTTGTAACATCTGGTACAATGTGGTATGGAGCAGCTGCTACACCAATTGAATTATTTGGTCCAACTCGTTACCAATGGGATAGCGGTTACTTCCAACAAGAAATTGAACGTCAAGTTGAAACTTCAGTAAGTGAAGGATTATCAGAAAGCCAAGCTTGGTCAAGAATTCCTGATAAACTTGCTTTTTATGATTATATTGGTAATAACCCAGCAAAAGGTGGTTTATTCCGTGCTGGTCCTATGGATAAAGGTGACGGTATTGCTGAAGCTTGGTTAGGACACCCAATTTTCCGTGATAAAGACGGACGTGAATTAACAGTTAGAAGAATGCCAGCTTTCTTCGAAACATTCCCTGTTATTTTAGTTGATAAAGATGGTATTATTCGTGCAGATATTCCATTCCGTCGTGCTGAATCTAAATACAGTATTGAACAAGTTGGAGTAACTGTTGATTTCTATGGTGGTAAATTAAATGGTCAAACATTTAAAGATGCACCAACAGTTAAAAAATTCGCTCGTAAAGCACAATTAGGTGAAGTTTTTGAATTCGATAGAACAAGCCTAGAATCTGATGGTGTATTCCGAAGTAGTCCACGTGGTTGGTATACATACGGTCATGCTAATTTTGCTCTATTATTCTTCTTAGGTCATTTATGGCATGGTGGTCGAACAATTTTCCGTGACGTATTTACAGGTATTGGTGCTGAAGTTACAGAACAAGTAGAATTTGGTGCATTCCAAAAACTTGGTGACAAATCAACTAAGAAACAAGGTGCTGTATAGATTTATAGTCTTTGTTTTTAAAATTTATTAAAATTTAAACAGGATTAAACAATGGAAGCGTTAGTTTATACGTTTTTACTTATTGGTACTTTAATGGTAATTTTCTTTGCAGTTTTCTTCCGAGAAACACCTAGAATCATCAAAAAATAAAACCATTTATATGGTTTTATTTTTTAATCTTCATGTTCTTCGAATGGATCGCGTAAATTTTTCGAAGCGGGACCAAATGCAGTGTATACAGAATATGTCGTAATTCCTAAAAGTAAACTTGATACAAAAATTACAAGAATAGTGGCTGTTTCCATGTTATATATTTATCTAAATTAACATTTTAGTATTATATAGCATACAATAGAAAAATTAATTTATTAAAAATAGAAAATATTTTTATGGCATTAAGAACAAGATTAGGTGAAATTTTACGCCCATTAAATGCTGAATATGGTAAAGTAGCACCAGGTTGGGGAACAACGCCAATTATGGGTGTTGTGATGCTAGCATTTCTGGTATTTTTATTAATTATTTTACAGATTTACAATTCATCTTTAATTATTGAAAATGTAGATGTAGATTGGGCAAACGGTATTGGGTAGATGAGATAAATAAATAATTTAAAAGGATTTTAGAAATTACCTTTTAAATTATAAAAATTTAAATTAATTTTAAAATATACATATGGATATTATAAGTCTAGGTTGGGCTGGCTTAATGACAATGTTTACTTTTACATTAGCATTAGTTGTTTGGGCTCGAAATGGTTTTTAATTCTTGATACTTTCGAAAACTTAAAAATTTTAAATATTATGACATTACTTTTAAAAGTTTTTCCGTACGCAAGTCCGGAAATTGTAAGTGCTGCAGTTACATGCTTCTTTATGACATTATTCGGCCTTTCACTAGGGTTTGCGCTATTAAAAATTCAAGGTGAATAATAAATATTTAATAATAATAATTCTATATTATTATTAAATAATAATATTAGTTTATATAAACGGGACTGACGAGACTCGAACTCGCAACTTCTGCCGTGACAGGGCAGTGCTCTAACCAATTGAACTACAATCCCATAACTAATTCTATAACCAGTGTAATAAAATTCGTTTCTAAATGTCAATTTTTTTATAGTTTTTTAATAAAGGAGAAACAGGGATTCGAACCCTGGGTACAAATACTTGTACGATAGATTAGCAATCTATTGCTTTCGACCACTCAGCCATTTCTCCTAAATCAATAAAACCAGATTTCACTAATTCTATGTAAATGGCTCTGGTGGGATTTGAACCTACGACCTTGGGCTTATGAGTCCCCTGCTCTAACCACTGAGCTACAGAGCCTTACATTACTTAGTTACAACTTGATTATAATACTACCCTACTAATTCGCGTAAAGTATTTAATCTCAATTAATTTTTATTTTCCTTGATTTTCTAAAAATTACTTATACAATTTATATATATATATATTAATAATTAAAGTTTTTTCATGAACAATTTTTGGACCAATATTCTTCGCTACCCCCGTTTTTTTATTAGTAGTTTATTAGGCTTAGTTTTGGTTATTTTAACACCTTTTAAAAACTTATTTAAAACTTCAAAATCCAGAGGATTTTTGGCTTTGTTTTTTTTATTATTTTTGATAATCTTATATAGTGTCTTAAAAAATATGTTAGGAGTTTAAATTAAATTTTCTATTAAACTATTTGATTAATGAAAATTAAAACTAGTTCAAGTTTTAATTTTAATCTAATGAACGATAAATATAAATTATAAAATTTTAAATAATATCTTTTTAAAGTTTAATAATAAAGTTGATTTTTATTACCTACTCATTTGATAAACGAGTATCTATAATTAATACACAGTTATTAAGGTTTAAAATTTAATAATGAAAAATTAATGCCATACAATATTAAACTACCTAATACTAATTTAATGGGCCGAGTTGGATTTGAACCAACGTAGCATGACGCAGCGGATTTACAATCCGCCCCCTTTAACCACTCGGGCACCGACCCTTTTATATATTATATAGTAACAAATAATAAATTAAAAAACAATATTAAAATTTAATTAATATTTTTTAAGATTCTAATATTGACGTTATCGAAAGTTTTAGTTATATATGTATATAATATCTACTAAATAATTTAAGGGTAATTAACTCAGTGGTAGAGTGTCTGCCTTACAAGCAGAAGGTCACAGGTTCAAATCCTGTATTACCCATATTTTTGTTAAGCAGTTAATAATATTCACAAAGGGCCTATCGTCTAATGGATAGGACAGAAACCTTCTAAGTTTCCAATGTAGGTTCGATTCCTACTGGGCCTAAAAAAATTGATTTTAGATTGTTTTTTAAAATAGTTTAAAAACATTTAAAGAGTTTGAGCACAACACTCAATAAGATGTTTATAAAAATATTATAAAATAATATAATTACTTTGTAACTTTTCAAGTAGAATAATTAATAACATTATTGGTTATTTTGTTATTTAAAATTTCAATAAAAATTTATAAATTAAGGATTTTTAAAATGATTAATTGGCAAGTTTTAGGTCAGCTAATAGCAACGGGTGCTATCATGTTATCAGGTCCAGTAGTAATTGTATTACTAGCTTTAAAGAAAGGTAATCTTTAATCAAATATTAATTTGATCATCAATATAAAAAATTTTAAGATATATATATGATAACTGCTTTAGTTGCTTTATTAGTTTTATTATCATTAGGTTTAGTAGTAACAGTTCCTGTAGCATTAGCTACACCTGGTGAATGGGAAGATTCTAAAGATAATTTTAGTAATCTTTTCAACGCTTGGCTTGGTCTTGTTATAATAATTGCCATTGCAGATGGAGTTGCATCATCAGTTTAGACACAATAATATAGTTTAGATTATAATTTTTAAACTTTATATTATTGACATAGCTTATGAAAGATTATAGAATCGGTTCTATGTTTCTTTCATAAGTTATTTAAAAAATTAATGCTAATTAGCGGGCATAGCTCAGTGGTAGAGCGCAACCTTGCCAAGGTTGATGTCGCGCGTTCGAATCGCGTTGCCCGCTTTTAGTTTTAATATATACAGTAAGCCCCCATCGTCTAGAGGCCTAGGACAGCTCCCTTTCACGGAGCAGACAGGGATTCGAATTCCCTTGGGGGTATTTTTTATTATAAAGATTTATAAACTTTTTTATTCTTTATTATTGACACAAATAGATATGCTAACTACAATGTATACAGCTATCAATTTATATAAGTAATTTTTTTGTTTATTAATGATAGTAACTTTTATTTTTACTGTGAGCCGAAGACTAAGTTTATTCTTTAGTACTTATATAACTATCAACTTTTTTGGGGTTTTTCAGATTTTAATAAATTTTATTTAAACAAGTTAATATAAGATGTATGGTAAAAATTAATCAAGAAATGGTTTTAAATTGGTTTGGCCTCCAAGATCAACAGATCCAAACATTTCCTGAAAGTATAAATAATTGGTCTCTAAACGAAGGAAATATAACTGTCTCGTCAGATTTATCTTTAGAAACCTTTAGAATTATCGTGCAAAGTTTATGGAATAAATATTCATCTGGTTTAAGTCTGACTGATATTGAAGAAATTTTATTTGTAATAGCTTTTATTCGATTTCTTATTATTGCTATTCGATATAATGTAAAAACTTCATTTTATATAACCTGTATTGGTATTGTTGCGTCATATTTATGGTATCGCCATTTATTAGACCTTACTCTTCTATATAAAACAGGGTTTTTATTTAGTAGGTTTACGCGTCGATTATACACTGAAAATATACTTATAAGTAAAATGCACAGAGGTATAAGATCTGAAATTGGGTACAGAGAAGGCTTTGATAATCCTTTTATGTTTCTACAATTTTCTTTTTTAGAAGCCTCCAAAGTTAATGGGGTTTATCGTATCGATCCGATTTCAATGTTGTTTGCAAAAATACCTGAAACTTTGAAATTAAAGCTTGGAACAGATAATTTATATTATATGATCTATAGAGATGCTATCCCTTGGACTTATCAATTCTTCCGACGAGAATCAGCCCAATTAAGTTCCTTAGCAGCATATACATTCTTCACTCGTATAAATAAAAGATTGTGTCCTTATCTTATAAGATGGCATTGGACTTTTATAATATTACTTGACTTTGTGGAGCGCCCATTTTATGAACTTGCACAAAGATTAATCTACTATCACTATAATGTGTTAATACCACAAACACAAGATTTACAAGTATTAAATACAATTAACCCACGTTTATGGCTTGAAGTTGATCTTACGCGTGTATTTATAATAGCTCTTGTAACTTGTCATATTGCATTTGTCTTATTTGCGATGTTACACGCAATTTGTGGGCAATATTTTTATTTTCCGTTTTTAACTGAAAATGTTGAATTACATATTGGTCCACGAGATAAATCAAGTATTTATAGTGGTGGTGGTACGGCTTGGCAAGAGGAAAAGAAGAAACTTAGAATAAGTCCAAAAATTTGGTACGGCTGGTTTGGAAAAGGAACGGATAGAGCAATTCTTGGGATTTCTGGTTTATCAAGAATTCAAAATTTTATTAAAATGCAGTTTAAAAAACTTAAAAAACAGTTTTTAAAAAACTTACGAAAACGCTTTGAAAAATAAAAAATTTTTTATCAAACTAATCATCGTAATAGAAAAACGTGAATTTCGAATAAACTATTGTGTAAAAAAGCTTATTCGAAATACCATTAATAGTATTAATACTTATTAGTTAATAAGTATTAATACTATTAATTTTACCAATTTTTATTTTTTATCATTAATAGCAGTTAATCAAATTTAAAATTGATTTTATCTAATTAATTATAAAGATGATCCTAGACCTGAGTATGCACCATAGATAAATAAGCTAAGCATTGTTATTACTGCTAAACCACCTACTAATCCTACAAGCCATAAAGGAATTCTACCAGTATTTGCCATATAAAAAACTCCTATTTTATAAATATTAATTGAAGAAATAACTTGAAAATAATACAGCTAAAACAAAAATTAATAAAAGTCCCCAGAAAAGAGAAGTTCGATTTAATTCCACTGCTTGTTTATTTGGATTTGGACCTGTCATAAAAGTTACCTCGTGTTTATCTATATTATTAATTTATCTTTGAATGAATTGCATTGCCGTTATTCCACCTAAAAAAAACACAGTTGGAACAGCTAAACCATGAATTGCTAACCAACGAAAAGTAAAAATTGGGTAAGCTACAGGTTGATTTACATTTTTTGCCATCTTTTATATACCTCTTATAAACCTTTAGTTAAATCTTCTAATTCTTGTTTTGCACTGAATCGATCATTTACTAATGGAACTTGTTGACGATCTTGTGTAAAATATTCATTAGGACGCGGTGTTCCAAAAACATCATAAGCTAAACCAGTACTAACAAATAACCATCCTGACACAAAAAGAGAAGGAATTGTAATACTATGAATAATCCAATACCGTACACTTGTAATAATATCCGAAAACGGGCGTTCGCCAGTAGATCCACCAGACATAATTTTCTATTCTCCTATAAAAAATGATTGTTGCTCATTCTAACTTAACCAAGAGCGGGCAGGGGGAATCGAACCCCCATCATTAGCTTGGAAGGCTAAGGTTTTACCACTAAACTATGCCCGCATGTCTATATTATAAAATATATGCGGGTATAAAAGCAATAAAGTATTATAAATTTTCTAATTTTAAATTAAGGAATTTAGCTAGACTAGATGCTTCATCCTCTATATCTGAAATTGAATTTGGTTGTTGAACTGGTGTTAATGGTATTTTTCTTTCATCTTTTAAACATAAATAAATACTTCTTTGAGGATTTAATCCCTCGGAAATTTTTATTCCAATTGCTCTAACATTTGCTAAAGAATATGTTAAAAGAATTTCTCGATTTTTCCCGGGAAAACCTTTTCGAACGATTTTTACAATATTTCCGATTTTATTGTACTCATTATAACCACTTCCAATATCCCAAATTAGTGTTACAATAATATAAAAACTAAGTGATAGACTCAAAGTTCCATAGAAAATCATAACGACCCCTTGTGGAATAAAAGCTAATTCAACGGGGTTAGCGAAGGGTAATAAATTTATTTTTAAATAACTTGAAGCACCGGCTAATAAAAAACTTAATCCTCCAAAAAATAAAAAAAATGACCAAAAATAGTTGCTAAATCTTCTAGATCCAACAATTTGATCGTAACGAGTATCGTCTTGCATTCGACTATTTAATAAAAGACTAAATTAATTTAATTGATTTTAAACCTAAAAATAAACTTGATGTAACTGCAAAACAAAACCCGATCAGTAAAAAGTAATCAATAACTGTTGTCATAAAATTTTTTATTTTCTAAAAATTAAGTTTATAAAAATTTTTCTACATATTACTATATATTATATAGTAATACAGAGAAAAATTTTGGTTCATACAAATTTTCACTACTTTTTCAGAATCATCTGCAAACTAAATAATTTCACTATTAATTTCATTTAATTTTAACTTAAGTTTATGGCTAATTTTATTAAACCTTATAATGACGATCCGTTTGTTGGCCATTTAGCAACGCCAATAACATCATCAGCAGTAACAAGAGCAATTTTAAAAAATTTACCCGCATATCGTTTTGGTTTGACACCTTTATTACGTGGTCTAGAAATCGGTTTAGCACATGGTTACTTTTTAATGGGACCATTTGTAAAACTTGGACCATTACGTAATTCAGATATCGGTTTGTTAGCAGGTTTTCTTTCAACAATTGGTTTAATTCTAATTTTAACATTAGGTTTAACTATTTATGGCGTAGCAGTTTTTTCAAACGAAACTCCTGAACAAGAAAGTAATAATGGATTACAAACTAAAAAATCATGGAATCAATTTAAAGGTGGATTCTTTGTCGGTGCTTGTGGAAGTGCTGGATTCGCTTTTATTTGTCTTTCAAGTATTCCAAATTTTCTAGCACCTTAAAACTCTTTACTAAAACTCATTAAATTGGTTAAATAAACCTTAACCGATTTAATACATAAAATTATATATTTTTATTTTTTTAACAAATTATTTATATGAATACAAACCCGGTAAATTTGCAAGAAGAGTATAAAAAAACTGATATTGCGAAAATTTTAAATTTATTAGACGAAGAATTAGTTGGTTTAGCTCCCGTTAAAGCACGAATTCGTGAAATTGCTGCATTATTATTAATTGATAAATTACGAAGAAATTTAGGCATTACTGTAGGTAGTCCAGGTTTACATATGTCATTTACTGGTAGTCCTGGAACGGGAAAAACTACGGTAGGTCTAAAAATGGCTGATATTCTATTTCAATTAGGTTATATTCAAAAAGGTCATCTATTAACTGTTACTCGTGATGATCTTGTTGGACAGTATATCGGTCATACAGCACCAAAAACAAAAGAAGTTCTTAAAAAAGCTATGGGCGGGGTTTTATTTATTGATGAAGCGTATTATTTATATAAGCCTGATAATGAGAGAGATTATGGTTCAGAAGCTATCGAAATTTTATTACAGGTAATGGAAAATCAACGAGATGATTTGGTTGTAATTTTAGCTGGTTATAAAACTCCAATGGATAGATTCTATGAATCAAACCCAGGTTTATCTTCAAGAATCGCGAATCATATTGATTTCCCTGATTACAGTGTTGAAGAATTATTACAAATCGCTAAATTGATGTTAGAAGAACAACAATATCAATTAACTCCAGACGCAGAAATAGCATTAAGTGATTATATAACTAAACGTAAAGAAAAACCATTATTTGCGAATGCTCGTAGTGTTAAGAACGCATTAGATCGAGCTAGAATGCGTCAAGCAAACAGAATTTTTGATAGTAGAGGACAAATATTAACGAAGAAAGAATTAGTTAATATTGAAGCACAAGATATTTTACAAAGTACAGTATTTGATTAAAAAATAATCAATATTTTTCAATATTTCCATTAATCCAGAAACTTTAAAAATAAAAGGTATATATGAGCTTACTTATTGTAGGTGGAACAGGAACACTAGGTCGTCAAATTGTTCTTCAAGCCTTAACAAAAGGTTATCCAGTTCGGTGTTTAGTACGAAATTTTCGAAAAGCAAATTTTTTAAAAGAATGGGGTGCAGAATTAGTTTATGGTGATTTAAGTCAACCTGAAACAATTCCTCCATGTTTTAAAGGTATTAGTGCTGTTATTGATGCCTCAACAAGTCGTCCAAATGAAGAAAATGGGTTAAAAAGTGTTGATCTTGATGGTAAATTAGCTTTGATTGAAGCAGCAAAAGCTGCAAATATTCAACGATTTATTTTTTGTTCAACACAAAATTTAGAACAGTTCCCTAATATTCCTTTGATGCGATTAAAACAAACTATCGAAAACAATTTAAAAGAATCAGGAATTTCTTATACTATTTTCCGTTTGACAGGTTTTTATCAAGGTCTAATTGAACAATATGCAATCCCAATATTAGAAAATTTACCAATTTGGGTAACAAATGAAAACACTTGTGTTTCATATATGGATACACAGGATATTGCAAAATTTTGTCTGAGATCCTTACAGCTTCCGGAAACAAGTAATCAAACCTACTTTTTAGGTGGTCCAAAAGGCTGGATATCATCAGAAATTATAAGCTTATGTGAACAATTAGCTGGACAATCAGCAAAAGTCCAAAAAGTACCTATCTTTTTACTGAAATTAGTTAGTGAAATATTTGGATTTTTTGAATGGGGCCAAAATATTAGTGATAGATTAGCGTTTTCCGAAATTTTGAATGTTGAAAATAATTTTTCAAAATCAACGTTTGATTTATATAAAATATTTAAAATTGATCCCGCTGAAATTATACAATTAGATGATTATTTCTTAGAATATTTCATCCGATTATTAAAACGTCTGCGCGATATTAATTTTGAAGATGTTCAAAAACAAAAAAACTTAATACTTTAAAAATAATACTAATTAGCATGAATTATGCTAGCTTTATAGTTAAAATAGTTGAGAAACCAAAACAACATTTTTTTAAGGATAATACTTTTGTCACTCAAGTTTTAGTAAAATTTACTCAAATTCGAGAAAGTAATTTAGATATAGTTTTTCAAATTTCAATTTGGGGAAATTTAGGTGAAGATGTTATTCAATACTATAGAGTTAATGACTATATTATTATAGAAGGATATATTTCACTTCGTCAAAATTTATTTAATTCAATAAATAATGAAATTAATAAACAAGTTTCAATTTCTATTTGTAAAATTTATCCTTTCATTTTAAATAACGCTTCTTAATTAAATAAATAAATAACTTTTTTTATTCAATAAAATAATTTATAATTACTATGTTTTAGTATAATTAATATTATAAAACATAGTTTCAAGGAAAAATTAAATGTTAACTTTAAAAATCTTCGTTTATTCAACAGTTATCTTTTTTGTTTCTTTATTTATATTTGGATTCCTTTCAAGTGATCCATCAAGAAACCCAAATCGAAAAGATCTTGAATAGTTAAAATAGGTAATAACCTAATAGCTAAAAACTACAAATATGTATAATTTAAAGAAATCATATAATTTATTATTTCTAAAAATGATAAAAAATTACTTATACAGAGTTAACAATCAGTAAAAGTTAAATAATAAATAATGATCAAAAGATAGATTACCATTACGAAATTTCAATTTCTTAATGGTAATCTATCTTTTATTATGACTTTATTAGTAATTTAGAAATATAGACCTAACATGTCAGGAAAAAAACGATTTATTTCAATAATAAATCCTGCTGTGAAAGTCATCCATAATGTTAAAAGAACTGGAGCAGTTGACAAATATTTTTGAAGATTTTCCATGTGAATTAAAGTTAATTTTCGATTAGATATTAAATAAGTTTAACGAGGTGATACAGTTACTTCATTATCATAAGCAACTAAATCATTACTTATGAATTCTTGCCATGCCGAAACTGGCCAAATATAACCGGTTGTCATTATTTTTAAGGCTAAAGGTACGTTAATAATAATTTCGCTTTCTGTGGGATTTTTTGTTGTACTAACAGCTCGAACATATTTACGTCCAACCCAACCTATCCAACCCGAAATATAAATAAACCCAAACCCTGGAAGAATAAATTCTGCCGCATGACTCCAACGACCATCTGCAATTAAGTGAGGCAATCCATCTGTACCACAAAGTAATTCAGAACGACTATATTTATCAAATCTAGCTTTTGTACGTTCTGATTGTTGTTGTAGTGCTAATGCTGGAGGTGAATCTACTTCATATTTACTTATGCGTTGCTCTAATTTTTTCACACTTGCTTTTAAGCGTTTTTCAAAAGCAGGAGATTCACTACATTTTGTTAATCCACCAATATCAGCCAAAGCTGGGTTAGGTAAAATAGTTATTAAAACTGCAAAAAATAAAGTTATTAAGTTAAAACGTTTCATTCAAAAAATAATTAAAATTAAAAAGTTTAAATTTAGTAAAAAATTTCAAAAACTAAAACTATTAATATATATCTTAATCTAGTTTAGAATAAAAAAACATTTTTATTTTAAAAAATTAGTATTAATTCATAATTTTCTAGACACTATTTCCTTGTAGATATAATTTTGAATAAATATAAAATTTTGTAATAAAAGTTTTAATGGTTCTAGTTTGAAAAGCTAAAAAATAATCATGTAATAATCATTAATTTTTTTATTTTATTCTTACTAATATCAAGCATAAAACCGTAGAGAGCACTACTCTATAAAATATAATAAAATAAACTTTTATTAATTAAATATATTTTTATTAATTTCATAAATAATAATGAAATCAAATAATTTAGTAGTTTTGTAGTGTATATTTGTTTCTATTTCTTAATTTAAAGTTATATGTATCACTTAAAATTAAGAAATAGAAACAAATAAGAAATATATTTTCAATATATTTCTTATTTGTTTACCAGAATCCTAATGAAACAGCTTTATCAATAGGTAGACATGCACCAATTCCAAACCAAACTGCAAAGAAAAATCCAGTAATAAATACTAAACTAGCAATTGGACGGCGGAAAGGGTTTTGAAACTTGTTCACATTTTCAATAAATGGAACTGTAATTAAACCTGCTGGTACAGCAGCCATCGCTAATACCCCTAATAATTTATTAGGTAAGACACGTAATAAATTAAATGTTGGGAAAAAATACCATTCTGGTAAAATTTCTAAAGGTGTATTAAAAGGATCCGCTGGTTCACCTAATTGTGTAGGAGCCATAACTGCTAGTCCTATACAACACGCAAAAGTTCCTAAAATACAGACTGGGAAAACATATAATAAATCATTAGGCCAAGCAGGTTCACCATAATAATTATGTCCCATCCCTTTCGCAAGCTTTGCTCTTAATTTTGGATCGGTTAAATCCGGTTTTTTAATTACTGACATAAATGTTCCTTTTCAAAAATTTTAAATTTACTAGTGATTATGAGTACTAATTTGGTAATAGTTTATAGAGGTCCTGAGATACCTTGTTTACGAATCATTAAGAAATGAGTTAACATTAAAGCAGCTGCTGCTAATGGTAATACAAACGTATGTGCACTATAAAATCTTGTAAGTGTACTTTGTCCTACACTTTCTCCACCACGTAAAATTAATACCAATGGAGGACCAACAATCGGTACAGCTGCTGGAACACCTGTTACAATTTTACATGCCCAGAAACCAACTTGATCCCATGGTAAAGAGTATCCTGTTACACCGAATGAAACAGTAACAACTGCTAAAATAACACCTGTTACCCAAGTTAATTCACGAGGTTTTTTAAAGCCTCCTGTTAGATATACTCTGAAAACATGTAATACCATCATCATAACCATCATACTCGCTGACCAGCGATGGATAGAACGAATAAGCCAACCAAAATTAACACTTGTCATAATATATTCAACAGACGCAAATGCATCTACAACACTTGGACGGTAATAAAACGTCATTGCAAAACCTGTTGCTACTTGTACTAAGAAACATGTAAAAACAATACCACCAAAGCAATAAAAAATATTAACATGCGGTGGAACATATTTACTAGAAATATCATCTGCAATTGCTTGAACTTCTAAACGTTCTTCAAACCAATCGTATACTTTGCCCATTTTCGATAGTTATAAAAATTTCAACACAGCTAAGCACATTTTTTATATTTTAAAAGCGAGAGTGGGATTCGAACCCACGGAATCCGTAAAGATTCATCTGATTTCAAATCAGACGCAATCGACCAACTCTGCCATCTCGCCTAAAGATTAGTTAGATTACTAATCTTAAAAATAGTTTAACTTTCATATGGCATAGTGCCACTAAATTTGATTGAAGCAGGGTTTGGATTTTTCCCAATTGAAAACTCTCGAGCATTTACTGATATTCTACCAGGATTTACTTTCTCAGGGAAAACTCCATCTTTTGGATGTAAGTATTGAACTTCACCACTAGGGAAAATCCGGTAAATTTTATAATCATTAATTTTGAAAGTCCGTAATTGGGTTCCAAGTGCTAAACACTGTTCTTTACGAGCTAAATACAATAGATTGTCACCACTTTGCATAATAGCAGCACCGCCTGTTGGCATTTCAAAAATTTGTTCTTTACCGCTACTCCAAGTAATTGCATATTTTTCTTCTACTTCAGCAGCACGAAGCCACCCACCAGTACTTCCGCCAAAAGTTGGAAATGGAGTCTGTAAATTTAATGTCATACGTAAAACCTTATTAATATTAAACGTTCAATATATAATTTTAGTAAAAAAAAACTTTTTTTTATTATTTTGTAAAACTTTCTAGCGGAGAATGGATTTGAACCATTGACCTTCGGGTTATGAGCCCAACGAGCTACCAGACTGCTCTACTCCGCGGTATATATTAAAATACAACTACGATGTTAGTATAACAAATTATAGAAGTATTTAATAGTATTTATTCAAAAGTTTTTATTTAAAATACAAATTATACATTAAATGATTTAACAATAATTTGTATTTAAATATTTTAGACAAATTCTATTCAACGATTTTTTTATTTAAAAACTAAATAAACTTCATAAGTTTAATGTTGATAAATTTAATTGAATAGCTAATACAAAATACGCTAAAATACCAAAAGCCGTTAAATTGTTTAGAAATCGTTCCGCAGAACTTGGTGATCCTAAAATATTACTTTTTGTTGCAAAACTGGCTAAACCTTTATTTTGTGGTGCTCGTAAAAAAATAGCTACCACTAAAAATAGACTTACAAATCCCCAGATAATTTTTAACATATATACTTTTTTTAAATTTTGTTAAATTTATAATTTTATTAATTCTAAATTTAATCGTCTATTTCAAAAATATCTTTAAAGACTTTTAATACTTTATCTCCAGAATCAATAGATTCTAATGGATCTTTTCGTAAACGATGACGTAAACATAAAGTAATAATCGTTGCAATATCATCAACAGTTACTTTTGTTCGATTATGATAAGCTGCGTATGCTTTTGCTGCTCGATTAGTCACAATATCACCCCGTAAACCATCTACATCTAATTGACTACAAACTTGAGAAATTTTTACTCTTAGATCATATTCTAATTCTACTGTCGATAAGATTTTTTGAGCAGCAACAATACGGTCACGTAATTCTTGTTGTTGTTCTTCATAATTTTCAATCCAAAGTTCTGGATTTTGATCAAATGATGTCCGTTCTTCAACAACTTTTACTCTTAAAATTGGATCTTTTACTGTACGAATTTCTGCGTGCATTCCGAATCTATCTAATAGTTGTGGACGAAGTTCTCCTTCTTCTGGATTCCCTGAACCAACTAAAACAAATCTAGCTGGATGTCGGATTGAAATACCTTCTCGTTCAACTGTATTCCAACCTGAAGCTGCCGAATCAAGTAAAATATCAACTAAATGATCATCTAATAAGTTTACTTCATCAACATAAAGTAATCCTCGATTTGCTTTAGCTAATAAACCTGGTTCAAAGGCTTTTATACCTTCAGTTAATGCTTTTTCAATATCAATGGTTCCACATACACGATCTTCCGTTGCTCCTAATGGAAGATCAATCATTGGAATTTTTATTAACGTCGTTTCAATTGATTCATTATTTTGAATAGCAATTTTTACTTCGTTTCCCATCAAATCTAAATCTGACTTATGAGAATTAAATGGATCATCTTTTACAACTTCAATTTCTGGTAATAAATCAGCAATTGCTCGAATTGTTGTCGATTTTCCAGTTCCACGATCTCCCATAATCATAACTCCCCCAATTTTGGGATCAATTACATTTAATTGTAAAGCTAATTTCATTTCTTCTTGTCCCACAATAGCAGTAAAGGGAAAGACTGGCGTATTAAATTTTTTTAAATCTTGCGTTACCATAATTTTTATTTGACTTAATTTTTTAGATTGGTATGTAAACTAGTAATTAAAATTAGTTTTTTTTATATCAATTTATTGATATAAAGTTGCTCCTAAACGAACAGCTAAAGTGCCAGCTAATAAAGCTACAAAGAGTAATGTATAGACTTGAGAATCATTAATCATAAATTTATTTCTATAATTTATATGTTCTAAACTTTTTTGATTCTAAGGAATATGATATATTGTGAGAAAAAGAAATTTAAATCCCTACCTTTACTCTTTATTATAGAGGAAATTATTTAATTCGGAACTATTTTTTTTTAAATTACTACCAACTTGATTTTGTTACCCCAGGTAATAAACATTGATGAGCCATTTCACGTAGAACATGTCTTGAAATTCCAAAATCTCTGTAGAATCCTCTAGGTCGACCTGTTTTCCAGCATCTATTTCGAATTCGGATTTTTGAACTATTCCTTGGTAATTGTTGAATCTTTGAATGAGCAGCTAATTTTAAATCAAAATCAGTTATGCTATTATACTCATTTAATAAACTAACTCGTTTCGACTCATATTTATTATTTAATTTGATACGCTTTTTTTCGCGTTCAATCATACTTTTTTTTGCCATATAATTAGTCCCATTGAATAATCTGAATATTTCCTAAAAATTTTTAGGATACAAAATAGAAAAATTGAATTAATTATTTTGTCTATTCTACTATTTATTGTATGTTTACAATTATTATTACGCAATACCTTTAAAGTAATTCCTATCTTTAGCTAAATTTAGAAATGTATGGTAATTTTTTATTTGGTAATAAAGTATAAAGACTAAGTAGTTCACGGAATTTTTCACCATCCATAGTTTCTACATCTAGTAATTGTTCAACTGCTAAATCGATTACGACACGATTATCTGAAACAATTTCAATAGCTTTTTGTTCACAATAATTAATAATTTTACAAACTTCAGTATCAATTCGATCTGCAATATTTTCAGCATATTCCGATCCAGGATTCATACTAGAGCCTAAAAAAACTTGACCAGTATTTTCATCTTCTAAAGCAATTGGTCCGATATTAGACATCCCAAAACGTGTTACCATTTGACGAGCTAGATTCGTAACTTGTTGTAAATCATTACTTGCTCCTGTTGTTATTTCGGCATCTCCGAAGACAACCTGCTCCGTTGCACGTCCCGCTAAAGCTGTAATAATTCGAGCTAATAAAGCTGAGCGTGACAGTAAACTTTGGTCTTCTTCTGGGGTAAACCAAGTTAATCCTTTTGCTCCTCCACGTGGAGTTAATGTTATTTTTTCAACTTCGTCGTGAGATTTTAAAACTGAACCCGCAATCGCATGACCAACTTCATGATATGCTATTAATTTTTTATTTTTTGTATCTTCCATACTTGCTCCAGCAATTCCTCCAATTATCCGATCAACTGCTTCGTTTACTTCGTTATTTGTAATTAGAGTCTTTTTATAACGTGTTGCTAAAATAGCAGCTTCATTTAATAGGTTTGCAAGATCAGCACCTGAAAAACCTGGTGTACGATTGGCAATTTGAACTAAAGAAACACTTGTATCTAAGGGCTTATTTCTTCCATGAACTTTTAAAATACCTAATCTACCAAGTCGATCTGGTAAATTTACCGTAATTTGTCTATCAAAACGTCCAGGACGTAGAAGTGCTGCATCTAAAATATCAACTCGATTTGTTGCACCAACTACTATTACGCCTTTATTTTCTTTAAAACCATCCATTTCTGTTAATAGTTGATTTAAAGTTTGTTCTCGTTCATCATTTCCACCACCAATTCCTGCTCCTCGTTCTCGACCAACTGCATCAATTTCATCAATGAACACAATACAAGGTGCATTTTCTGAGGCTTTTTTAAATAAATCACGAACACGTGCAGCACCTATACCAATAAACATTTCTACAAATTCCGAACCAGCTACACTAAAGAAAGGTACATTTGCTTCATTTGCAATTGCTTTGGCTAATAAAGTTTTCCCTGTACCAGGAGGTCCTACTAATAGAATACCTTTTGGAATTTTTGCACCAACTAATGTATATCTATCAGGCTCTTTTAAAAATGAAACAATTTCTTCGAATTCAGCTTTTGCTTCATCGATTCCCGCAATATCACTAAACGTAACACCCGTGTCAGGACGTCGTTCGAAACGAGCCGTAGATTTACCAAGACTCATTGGAGATGAACCTGCACCACCCATATCTGAATTTTGGAAAAAATAAATTAACGCACCAATAAAAATGGCTGGTAAAAGTATATTACTTGCAATAGTTACAAAAAGACTTTTTCTTGGAGCTGGATGAGCATCAAAATTAATATTATTTTCTTTTAATTTTTGAATTAATTGAGAAGCACCAACAGGAATTTCAACTCTAATAGTCTGTGATCTATTACCAAGTTCAGGACTTGATGCTACTATTTGAGCATTACGTCCATTGTCATATAAATCTACTTGTTTAACCCAACCCATTTCTAAATAATCTAAGAAACGTCCATAAGTCATTCGTGAACTAGCAGTATTTTGATCAGCTTCTGATTTATTTCTTATTGTTTCTGGACTTTGAAAATCACCAATGTTGAATTTTTTCACTCCAACAATAACAAGTCCCAAAGCAACTAAGAGAGCAAGTATGCTTTTTATAATATTTTTCATTATTTAATTATTAATTTAATGTTATTTATATCTATTGTTAATAGATTATAAGACACTTAAGAAATTAAAAACAACATTGTTTTAAAATTATATTATATTTTAATACTGCCTTAAAATATAATACATGTTAAGTCTAAATTCAATTGTTAAATTTAGTAAAATATTAAAATATTAAAAAGTTATGATAGATCGTGGAGCAAAAGTACGAATTCTTAGAAAAGAATCTTATTGGTTTAATCAAGTTGGAACTGTAGCAACTGTTGATCAAAGTGGTATTCGTTATCCAGCTGTAGTTCGTTTCGAAAACGTTAACTATAGTGGGACAAACACAAATAATTTTGCATTAAACGAATTAGTTGAAGTTGAGAAATAAAAAAAATTACATTTGTAAAAAATATTTGTTTCACTGAAAAAAAAAGTGTTGTAAATCAGTGAAACAAGTCAAGTATAATTAAATTATAACAAGGATTAAAAATCCTATGACAAAAACCGGATATCCTTACTTTTATGGAAGTGAAGATTTGGATCAAGATAAAACGTGTTTAAATTATTCTCTAAAGCCTGTGGAAGAAAGTTTAAAGTTAAACTTAACTCACGCGGCGTCCTCTTTTCCTTTGGTAGCAATTACAGAGAAGGCTACATTATAATTAGGCGATGAATTTGCTTATGAATTCTGCGATCAAATTACACAAATTTGTAAAGTCTTTCGTGTCATACCCGAGACGCAAACTGTCGTACTTGATTATGACGGCTTTTGTCGGTTTGCCTCTGAATCGGACCTAATTCTTAACAATATATCATTAGATTTAATGATTACGAAAGAATCAGCAGTGAAGCAAGCCCAAAGTTTCTTTAAGAACAAGAATGTTCTTGTTCAAGCGACAGGAGTTCAAGGGGCTGTTTACAAAGTTGGTTCATACGTGCAATCAGCAGAAAGTGCTGCATTATTGTTGAACACTATGGGACTTGCGAGATTAGCTGGAATCAGCGGTTTAGAGATGTTACAAGCTCAACCTATGCTTGTAGTCGCAATTCCAACTTCAGGCGCCATGTTCTTTTATGGGTGTGGAATGATCGTTGGAAATAATACACTTGGCAAATCTCTCCTTACGGTAGGGTATGTTCTTGCACTTCCGATGAAAGGTGTTGAGATAATGTGGAATTCATATGGAAATCCTGTAACTCAAAAAGTTTTTGGGATTCCTGTAATACTTAACATGACTCAAACTTTAAAAATCGGGCCAGGGTACAGCTTCGAAGAAATTTCTAAATATATTCGATGTACTGCCCAATCACCTCTTATAAAGAAGATAAGCAAACCACTACTTGATTGGTGGTACCGAACTTCTTAGGATTGGAAAAAGTAAATTTCTAAGTATTAATCAAAGTGTGATAAAATTATCTAATTTTTAGAAATAACAATCCAGTTATTAGAATAATTTTTTAATTAACTAAAATTAAAAAGACCATTAAAATAGTGTTAGGATAATTATTAAAAAGAGGACTGATTTTTGACAGCAAAAATCGGCCCTCTTTTTAATAATTATCCTAACACTAAAGGTAAAATCTTTATTCTATTTTTAATGTATGCTTATTTCTAAGCAAATTTACCAGAAGTTGAAGCAATTAAAAAGGCAGCATATGTTAAAATATAACCGACTGTAAAATGTACTAATCCAACTAAACGCGCTTGTACAATTGAAAGAGCAACTGGTTTATCTCTCCAACGTAATAAGTTTGCAAGTGGTGTTCGTTCATGAGCCCAAACTAAAGTCTCAATTAATTCTTGCCAATAACCACGCCAAGAAATTAAGAACATAAATCCAGTTGCCCAGATTAAATGACCAAATAAGAACATCCAAGACCAAACTGATAAATTATTCATACCAAAAGGATTGTATCCATTGATTAAAGGTGATGAATTTAACCATAAATAATCACGTAACCAACCCATAATATAATTTGAAGATTCATCAAATTGACCAGGGTTTCCACCCCAGATTGTCATATGTTTCCAATGCCAATAGAATGTTACCCAACCAATTGTATTTAACATCCAGAACATTGCTAAATAAAATGCATCCCAAGCTGAAATATCACAAGTACCACCACGACCAGGACCATCACATGGGAAACTGTAACCAAAATCTTTTTTATCTGGCATTAGTTTTGATCCACGCGCATCTAATGCACCTTTTACAAGAATTAACGCAGTTACATGTAAACCTAATGCAATTGCATGATGAACTAAAAAATCACCAGGACCAATTTTTAAGAATAAATCATTTTTATTACTGTTAATTGCTTCTAACCAACCTGGTAACCAGACTTGATTTCCAGCAACAGTTGCTGGACTAGTAGAAGATGATAATAAAACATTAAATTCATAAACGGCTTTTCCTGACGCCGCTTGAATATACTCAGCAAATAATGGTTCAAATAAAATTTGTTTTTCTGGTTGTCCAAATGCAACAACTGTATCGTTATGAATATATAATCCTAATGTATGGAAACCTAAGAATAATGAAACCCAACTTAAATGTGAAATAATAGCTTCTTTATGTTCTAACATACGTGCTAAAACATTATCTTTATTTAGTTCTGGGTCGTAATCACGAACAAAGAAAATTGCTCCATGTGCAAACGCACCAACCATTAAGAATCCAGCAATATATTGATGATGAGTATATAATGCTGCTTCAGTCGTAAAATCTTTTGATAAGAATGCATAAGGAGTTAATGCATACATATGTTGTGCTGTTAATGATGTAGCAACGCCTAATGCAGCCAATGCTAATCCTAATTGCATGTGTAAAGAATTAGTGATTGTTTCAAATAATCCTGCATGTCCAGCTCCTAAACGGCCTCCTGGAGGACGATGAGCATCTAAGATCTCTTTCATGTTATGGCCAATACCAAAGTTTGTACGGTACATATGACCAGCAATAATAAATACTACTGCAATTGCTAATTGATGATGCGCAATATCACTTAACCATAATGATTGAGTTTGTGGATGGAATCCACCTAAAAATGTTAGGATTGCAGTTCCAGCTCCTTCTGATGTTCCATATATATGGCCTGCTGTATCAGGATTTTCAGCATAAGCTGTCCAGTTACCAGTAAAAAATGGTGTTAAACCAGCTGGATGTGGAGGAGTTGTTAAAAAGTTCTCCCAACCAATATGAACTCCGCGAGATGCAGGAATTGCTACGTGAACAAGATGACCAGTCCAAGCTAATGAACTTACACCTAATAATCCAGATAAATGATGATTTAAACGTGATTCATTATTTTTAAACCATGATAAACTAGGTCGGAATTTTGGTTGTAAATGTAACCAACCTGCGAATAATAATACAGATGAAAGTATTAATAAACCTAATGAACCTTTGTATAATTCTTGGTTTGTTCTAAATCCAATTGTATACCACCATTGGTATACACCTGAAAATGCAATATTAACAGGATATGTATTTCCTTTACTAAATGCTTTTAATGCAGAATCACCAAAATGTGGATCCCAAATTGCATGAGCAATTGGTCTTACTTTTAATGGATTACTAACCCATTTTTCAAAGTTCCCTTGCCATGCAACATGGAATAAGTTACCTGCTGTCCATAAGAAAATAATAGCTAAATGACCAAAATGTGATGCGAATATTTTTTGGTATAAATTTTCTTCGGTCATACCATCATGTGCTTCTAGATCATGAGCAGTTGCAATCCCGTACCAAATTCTTCGCGTTGCTGGATCTTGAGCAAGGGCTTGGCTAAACTTTGGAAATTTAGTTGCCATAGTTGTCAGATGCCTTTTTATATAATTTATAGTTATAAAGAAAATAAGATTTAAAAAATTCGTTTAAAGATTTTATTGTATTTTTCAAAATTTAATAGAAACTATTAAATTTATAGAATGACTTCCCTTATTATTCGAACTAGATTTACTATTTTTTTAATTCGTTTTAAGTATATTGAATTCTAACTCTTTTAACTAATTGAAATTGCACGTGCTAAGAAGAATGACCAAGTTGTACCAATTCCTCCAAGTAAATAGTGTGCTAAACCTACTGCACGACCTTGTGTAATACTTAATGCACGTGGTTGAATCGCAGGTGCAAAGTTTAATTTATTATGAGCCCAAACAATCGATTCGATTAGTTCTTGCCAATAACCACGACCACTAAATAAGAACATTAAGCTGAATGCCCAAATAAAATGTGCACCTAAGAAAATTAAACCATATGCTGATGAAGCAGAACCATAAGATTGAATTACTTGTGAAGCTTGTGACCATAAGAAATCACGTAGCCATCCATTAATAGTAATAGAACTTTGAGCAAAGTTTCCGCCTGTTATATGTGAAATACTTCCATCTGGTGTGATTGTACCCCAAACATCTGATTGCATTTTCCAACTAAAATGGAAAATTACAACTGAAATTGAATTATACATCCAGAATAAACCTAAGAAGACATGATCCCAACTTGAACTTTGACATGTACCACCACGACCTGGTCCATCACATGGGAAACGGAAACCTAAATTTGCTTTATCAGGAATTAATTTTGAACTCCGGGCATAAAGTACGCCTTTTAATAAAATTAGAACCGTTACATGAATTGTAAAAGCATGAATATGGTGTACCATAAAATCAGCAGTACCTAATTTGATTGGCATCATTGCAATTTTACCACCTACTTCAACAACTTCTCCACCGAATGCATAACTTGTCGTTGCTAAAGCATTTGGTGCAGTTGTTCCTGGTGCTAATAGATGTACATTTTGAATCCATTGAGCAAAAATAGGTTGTAATTGAATTGCTTTATCAGAGAACATATCTTGAGGACGTCCTAGTGCTCTCATTGTATCATTATGGATATAGAATCCAAATGCATGCATGCCTAAGAAAATACATACCCAATTTAAATGTGCAATAATAGAATCACGATGACGTAATACTCGATCTAACAAATTATTATAATTATTTGTTGGAGTATAATCACGAACCATGAAGATTGCAGCATGAGCTGCTCCACCCACAACACAGAATCCACCAATCCACATGTGATGAGTGAATAAAGAAAGTTGAGTTGCATAGTCTGTTGCAATATACGGATATGGTGGCATTGCATACATATGGTGTGCTACAATGATACTTAATGATCCTACCATAGCTAAATTAATTGCTAATTGAGCATGCCAAGAAGTTGTTAAAATTTCGTATAATCCTTTATGACCTTCTCCAGTAAATGGACCTTTATGAGCTTCTAAAATTTCTTTCATACTATGCCCAATACCCCAATTAGTACGGTACATATGGCCTGCAAAAATAAATAAAACAGATAATGCTAAATGGTGATGTGCAATATCACTTAACCATAATCCACCCGTTACTGGATTTAAACCACCTTTAAATGTTAAGAAATCTGAGTATTCGCCCCACTGACCACTAAAGAATGGAGTTAAGCCTTTACTAAAACTTGGATATAGTTGCGCCATTAATTCACGATTAATTAAAAATTCGTGAGGTAATGGAATCTCTTGTGGAGCAACTCCAGCATCTAATAATTTATTAATTGGTAATGCAATATGAATTTGATGTCCAGACCATGATAAGCATCCTAATCCTAATAATCCTGCTAAATGATGATTCATCATAGATTCAGCATTTTGGAACCATTCTAATTTAGGAGCGGCTTTATGATAATGGAACCAACCTGCAAATAACATTATTGCAGACATCATTAATCCACCAATTGCTATCCAGTATAATTCTACTTCACTGGTAATACCTTCTGCTCGCCACATTTGGAACCATCCAGATGTAGTTTGAATTCCTTGGAAATTCCCACCAACATCAGCATTTAAGATTTCTTGACCAACAATTGGCCAAACAACTTGTGAACTTTGTTTGATACCAATTGGATCAGTTAACCAAGCTGAATAGTTTGAAAAATATGCACCATGGAAATGCATACCACTTATCCATAAGAATATTATTGCAAGTTGCCCAAAATGAGCACTGAAAATTTTTCGTGAAACTTCTTCTAATGAACTTGTTTGACTATCAAAATCATGTGCATCAGCATGTAAATTCCAAATCCAAGTAGTAGTTTTTGGACCTTTAGCTAATGTTCTTGAAAAATGCCCAGGTTGAGCCCATTTCGCAAAATTTGTTTCGACTGCGTCTTTTTCAACAAAAATTTGTACATTTTTTGCTCGACGCTCTGTTGAGCTTATTGCCATTGACTTTCTCCTTTTAGGAGACAAAAATCTAGGAAACTCTCATAAAAAAACAA